TAATCTATACGATCTATCTAGCACCTACCATAGAATAAATATGATCCAATAGTAGGTGAACTGTACTGTATTGGGATTGTAGTTCAATTGGTTAGAGTACCGCCCTGTCAAGACGGAAGTTGCGGGTTCGAGCCCCGTCAGTCCCGATCCAATAAGTTATTCCATTCAGCTCTGAATCCCCGTAGAAGAGTGAAAAAGAGAATAGGGTTGAATAAATATACTAGAGATTTAGTATCTCTATCCATTAGATACATTAACCAGATCGATAATTCAGTTTGAAAAAAGACCCTTCTTTCGGGGATAAAATCTAATCATCATTGTGAATCTGCAATAAATATTCTTCCCTCCCCGAAGAATCAAATTTTTCTTATAAAAAAACGTGGGAAGATAAATAGATTTTAGGGTTACACAGAGGTAGTCCTCCTAAGTCGGAATCCCACGGAGATCCCTATAGATAATTCCCAATGATTGAAAGTAGATCTTCCTTCTGTTCTTCTCCATGAATATTGATTTCATTCTAATACTTATTTTTCATGATCGATAGCCAGTGGATTTCTAGACACTCTATTGTATTTCCAAGAATGATCATGTCAGGATCTGGACAGACTAGTCCTTCTCTCTCATTCCAGGGTCATGAGTGGGCTTCTGGATAAATTTGATATGGGATACTTCTATATCATCACCGGACCAGATAGGTTAAAGATTCCATCTAAACCTTGGAAATCCAAGCGAAATACCTCTCATGTCTGACGAACGTCTTCTGGAGTAGCAGAAGGTTCTTATTCGTACGAATCCTATTCTTTCAAAATGATACAGACATGTGTTGATCGGAATGTTTTCTGATACACGTTTCCTACGAGTCTTATCAAAAGTGATCATATTATGTTATACTATTTCCATCGAAGAATTCATTCAATCCGTTAGTTAGATTCCGTTACTCGAACCGATTTTCTCAATTACATTTATTTCATGGATCTTGAAAGATTCATCTCTATGGGATCAAATCTCGAGCGAGCTATTTTTGAACGAAGTAAAGATCAGGAGATCATGGAAGTAAATAACCTTGGATTTATTGCTGTTGCACTGTTCCTTGCAGTTCCTACTGCTTTTTTACTTATCCTTTATGTTAAAACGGCCAGTGGAAGCAGTGAAAGCACTTGATTTTTATGAAAATGGAGTGATTACTGATAACTAGATAGATTCAAATGATCCAGATCATTAGTATAAAATAGGTTATGGGATCTATTATATTACAACAATACAGGGTAGGGGCTGCTTTTTCATTTCTTTTGAGAAGAAAAAGAAGTAGTACGAAGGAAAAGTATCTAACCTTTTCTTTTGTACTACTTCTTCTACACCCATATATAGATAAATATATCTTAATAGTACTTGTCCATATATGGTAAATGTAGGATGAAGGACCTCGTACCATAAAAGAGCGGAGCTGATCACCTTCTTCATGCCCCTGGAAAATAATGGAAAATAGATCCAATGTAGACAGACTTTATTCTGAACGTACTTGCGGATTGTTTAAGATCAAAGTTTAACATTTTTTTCCGGTACGAACATCGTTTTCTAGTACATATTAGATATGGAACTTGAAATGGTATAAGAAAAAGCAAAGGGATCTATTACTTAGACTTATGTCCCATATTTTTATGAGAACGGAATTCATATCGGATCCGATCAATTCGGAACCATCCGGTAAAACATGAGGGACTATTTCTATTTCTACTAAGAGAGAGATCGTTCTTCAGTGGAAGAAACAATATTATCAACTCATTCTAGAAAAGAACTAATTTATTAAAACCTGTTAGAGAGAATCAGATTTGTCATAGGAAAATGATAATGATAAGGGATTATGCACATCCCTTACGGGGATAAAGAGGAAATAATTCCATGGAAAGAGTCTTTCAATTTGGAATGAAGACTAAATATTACTGGATCCTTATGGAACAGAAGAGATTCTCATGCATGATCTGGAAGGAACGCAATAATTGATTCTTAAGCATTACCATTATAGTCCACTTCTCCCCCATACTACGAGTGAAAGGGAAAAGGTAAAAACTACCATTAAAGCAGCCCAAGTTATATCGACTATATCCATATAGGTCATGTTCTCTAAAAAAGAATGATTTCATCATCGAGATGATAAGGGAACTATTAACGATAGTGCAAAGTTTAAGTTGAAATGGTCTACCTATTCTGAACGTTACGGACGTTTGAGCTGATATGAGAGATAAAGAAATCCATTTGTTCATTGACCAACGAGTTGCTATTACTAACTCGAGGGTTGTACATTCACGACGGAGTCGGGATAAAATGCACGTAACTCACTATCTATATTGGTAATATGTACCAATATGTCTCTAGAGGTTCTGTAATGGAAATACAGACTTTTCCTTCCATTTACTTACCTCAACAAGGCGACACCCGGATTCGAACTGGGGATGGAGGATTTGCAGTCCTCTGCCTTACCGCTTGGCTATGTCGCCGAGATATGGGAATGCCATGGACAGATTGAATCATTCGTCCGTCCTTTAAGTATAGTATGAGATGTATGCTAAAGTCAACCATAAAGTAAATGGATCTAATTTGTTCTCCGTCTTTCAATCTTACTATTTTCATTAGGAAATTTTCTAAGTGAGATTAACATTTAAGAATGGTTTGATTCATTCGTTCATAGCTCCATTTCACGTGGTTGGATGAAAGTATCAAAGTACCTCTTTTCTTATCTTTTTTTTTTTTTTCTAATTGGAAGTATATCTGGATACGGGTAGAATCTCACGGGATATAGTGAACACTGAATATACATCCAAATCTTTTTTGTCGGATTGATCCATATAGATCAATCGGGAATAATTGAATAGACTTTTTCACGGATGGGAAACTTCCAATGCGATTAGATGAAAATGAGGGAGCGTTTACAATCCCCGAATTTGGTAAGATACAATTTGAAGGATTTTGTCGTTTCATCGATCAGGGCTTGATGGAAGAACTTCATAATTTTCCGAAAATTGAGGATACAGATAAAGAAATTGAATTCAGGCTTTTTGGTAATGAATATGAATTAGCAGAACCTTTCATAAAAGAGAGAGATGCTGTATATCAGTCCCTTACATATTACTCTGAATTATATGTACCAGCAAGATCGATTCGGAGGAATAGTAGGAAGATACAGAAACAAACTGTATTTCTCGGAAATATTCCTTTAATGAATTCCCATGGAACATTTGTAGTAAATGGAATTTACAGAATCGTGGTGAATCAAATATTAATAAGTCCCGGTATTTATTACCGTTTGGAATTAGACCATAATAGAATAAACTATATATATACTGGCACTCTGATTTCAGATTGGGGAAGAAGATCGAAATTAGAGATTGATGTGGGAGAAAGGATATGGGCTCGTGTAAGCAGAAAACGAAAAATATCTATTCCAGTTCTATTATCAGCTATGGGTTTAAATCTCGAAGAGATTCTGGACAATACTCGCTATCCCGAAAGATTTTTCTTTTTACTGAAGAAGAAGAAGGGGAAGTGGGATAGGGAGGAATATCTTTGGTCGAGGGAAAATGCCATTCTGGAGTTTTATAAAAAACTCTACTGTGTAAGTGGCGATTTGGTATTTTCCGAGTCTCTATGTAAAGAATTGCAGGAAAAATTTTTCCGACAAAGATGTGAATTGGGAAAGATTGGTCGACGAAATCCGAACCAAAAACTGAACCTTGATATACCCGAGAACGAGATTTTTTCATTACCACAAGATGTATTGGCTGCTGTGGATTACCTTATCGGAGTTAAATTTGGAATGGGTACACTCGATGATATAGATCACCTCAGAAATCGACGTATTCGTTCTGTAGCAGATTTATTACAGAATCAATTTAGATTAGCTCTAGGTCGTTTGGAAGATGCAGTTCGAAGAACTATACACAGAGCAACCAAGCGTAGATCAACTCCTCAGAACTTGGTAACTTCAACTCTATTAAAAAGCACTTTTCAAGATTTTTTTGGTTCACATCCCTTATCCCAATTTTTGGATCAAACTAATCCATTGACGGAAATAGCTCATGGGCGAAAATTGAGCCATTTAGGCCCTGGGGGCTTAACAGGGCGAACTGCTAGTTTTCGGACACGGGATATTCATCCCAGTTATTATGGGCGTATTTGTCCAATCGATACGTCCGAAGGAATGAATGCTGGACTTGTTGCATCATTATCTATTCATGCAAAGATTGATCATTGCGGTTCTTTACAAAGTCCATTCTATAAGATCTCTGAGAGATCGAGAGAAGAACATATGGTTTATCTATTACCGGGAGAAGATGAGGATGAATACTATCGGATAGCTACGGGAAATTATTTGGCGTTAAATCAAGGGATTCAAGAAGAACAAATTACTCCAGCTCGATACCGACAAGAATTTATAGTTATTGCATGGGAACAAATTCATTTCAGAAGTATTTTTCCTTTCCAATATTTTTCCGTTGGAGTTTCCCTTATTCCTTTTCTCGAACATAATGATGCGAATCGCGCTCTAATGGGTTCTAATATGCAGCGTCAAGCAGTTCCACTTTTTCGACCCGAGAAGTGCATTGCCGGAACTGGGTTGGAAGGTCAAGCAGCTCTAGATTCAGGAAGTGTAGCTATAGCTACACAAGAGGGAAGGATTGAGTATATCGATGCTACAAATATTACTTCATCGGTTAATGGAGACACTGTACGAACAGAATTGGTTATATATCAACGTTCTAATACCAATACTTGTACGCATCAAAAACCTCAAGTTCGTCAAGGGGAATGTGTAAAAAAGGGACAAATTCTGGCGGACGGTGCGGCTACGGTAGGGGGAGAACTCTCTTTGGGAAAAAACGTTTTAGTAGCTTATATGCCATGGGAAGGATACAATTTTGAAGACGCAATACTCATTAGTGAACGTCTGGTATATGAAGATATTTATACCTCTTTCCATATCGTAAGATACAGGATTGAAATCTGTATGACAAGCCAGGGTCCTGAAAGAATCACTAGAGAAATACCTCATTTAGATGCTCATTCACTTCGTCATTTGGACGAAAATGGTCTTGTAATGCTAGGATCTTGGATAGAAACAGGTGATGTTTTGGTAGGTAAATTAACGCCTCAAACCACAGAAGAATCATTATGTGCCCCGGAAGGAAGATTATTACAAACCATATTTGGTATTGAGGTATCCACTGCGAGAGAAAATTGTCTCAGAGCACCTATAGGTGGAAGGGGTCGAGTTATTGATGTGAGATGGATCAATAGAGTAGATGATTCCGGTGATAATGCGGAAACAGTCCACGTATATATATCACAAAAACGTAAAATACAAGTGGGTGATAAAGTAGCTGGAAGGCATGGTAATAAAGGTATTATTTCAATAGTTTTGCCCAGACAAGATATGCCCTATTTGCAAAATGGAATACCAGTTGATATGGTATTGAATCCATTAGGGGTACCTTCACGAATGAATGTAGGACAGATCTTTGAATGTTTGCCCGGTTTAGCAGGAAACCTGATGAACAAACATTATAGAATAACACCTTTTGACGAAAGATACGAGCGAGAAGCTTCGAGAAAACTAGTGTTTCCTGAGCTTTATAAAGCTAGTGAGCAAACAGCTAATCCATGGGTATTCGAACCGGATCATCCTGGAAAACATAGATTAATCGATGGAAGAACAGGAGATGTTTTTGAACAACCTGTTACAATAGGAAAAGCTTATATGTCGAAATTGAGTCATCAAGTTGATGATAAAATACATGCACGTTCGAGTGGACCTTATGCACGGGTTACACAACAACCTCTTAGAGGAAAATCCAAACGAGGGGGGCAACGAGTAGGAGAAATGGAAGTTTGGGCTTTAGAAGGTTTTGGTGTTGCTTATATTTTACAAGAGATGCTTACTCTCAAATCTGACCATATTAGAACTCGTAATGAAGTACTTGGTGCCATTATAACTGGAGGGCCAATACCTAAACCTGACACTGCTCCAGAATCTTTCCGATTGCTCATTCGAGAATTACGATCTTTAGCTCTAGAATTGAATCATGCTATTATATCTGAGAAAGACTTTCAGATAGATAGGGAGGAAGTTTGATCAGAATGAATCGAGATCTTTTATGATTGACCGGAATAAACATCAACAACTTCGAATTGGATTAGCTTCTCCCGAACAGATTTGTGCTTGGTCCAAAAAAATTTTACCTAATGGCGAGATAGTTGGACAGGTGACTAAACCCTATACTCTACATTATGAAACTAATAAACCAGAAAGAGATGGATCGTTTTGTGAAAGAATCTTTGGACCTATCAAAAGTAGAGTTTGTGCTTGTGGAAATTCTCCAGGGATCGGAAATGAGAAGATAGACTCAACATTTTGCACACAATGTGGAGTTGAATTCGTTGATTCTCGAATTCGAAGATATCGAATGGGATACATTAAACTGGCATGTCCGGTGGTTCACGTATGGTATTTGAAACGCCTTCCCAGTTATATTGCGAATCTATTAGCTAAAACTCGGAAAGAATTAGAAGGCCCAGTATACTGCGATGTGTGACTTGATCACAAGTTCCGATCATACAGATCCGTAATAAGGAACTGTCATCCTATTCAATCTCATTGGGATGCCTTTAGCTCTGACATGTCCCTCCGGAGGAGTAGCATGAAGCTCAGAATTATAAGCATCTTGAAGAGATGTTGAGAAAGAGGAATTAGTCCAGGGTTTAGATATTCTGTATAAAATTGCTAATTGAACTTCGTGAAAACACTTCTTTCATATAATGGAATTCAAAAGTAATTCTCTTTCACTTGGGTTATCCCTGAATAGAGGTATTCCGGACCGAAGATATGGCTATAGGAGTCTATTCATCGCACATATGCTTCGATCGATAGTATTGTAACCATCGAAGTGAAGCAAGCAGGAACCTAAAGGATCAAATGGAACGAGATAAAGACAAGTAAATCCCTAATTGAAGATCTTTTCAAGAATAAATGGATTGTTCGGAAGGGAGGAGACTGCTCAATAATTCCATATCTACGTTGTAGAATCGTAAAGGAATACTCAATTTCACCTGGAACTTGAGCAGAGAGTAGCGGTCTTTCTTCAGAGCGAAAAAGAGTGCATTTTTTTCTATAGTTACTTGAGCCGGATGAGAGGAAACTTTCACGTCCGATCCTGAGGGGGGGAAATCTTAGAATAACCTATCCGAATCTTTTTCTTGCTAGGCCCATAGCTAACAAACCAACTTTATTGAGATCACGGGGTACATTCAATTATGAGATTCAATCCTGGAGAGATATTATTCCTCATTACCTCTCTGCTCGTCCTCATTACCTCTTTGCTCGAGGTTCTGGAACATTTAAAGAGAGAGAAATAGCTACTGGGGGAGATGCTATCAGGGAACAACTAACTGGTCTGGATCTGCAAATGATTATAGATCGTTCACATATGGAATGGAAGAACTTGGTGGAATTGAAATGGAATAGATTGGAGGAGGATCAAGAATTTACTGTGGATGGATGGGAGGATGAAACAATTCGAAGAAGAAAGGATTTTCTGGTTGGACGCATGAAATTGGCTAAACATTTTCTCCGAACAAATATAGAACCAAAATGGATGGTCTTATGCCTATTACCAGTTCTTCCTCCCGAACCGAGGCCAATCGTTCAATTAGGTGAAGGTGGACTTATTACCTCATCAGATCTAAATGAACTTTATCGAAGAGTTATCAATCGGAATAATGCTCTTACAAATTTATTAGCAAGAAGTGGATCTGAGTCATTTGTTATTTGTCAAAAAAAATTGATCCAGGAAGCCGTAGATGCACTTCTCGATAATGGCATCTGTGGACAACCAATGAGAGACAGTCATGATAGGCCTTATAAATCGTTCTCAGATGTGATCGAAGGCAAAGAGGGAAGATCTCGTGAAAATTTACTAGGGAAACGAGTTGATTATTCAGGTCGTTCCGTTATTGTGGTAGGTCCCTTTCTATCATTGTATCAATGTGGATTACCCTCAGAAATAGCAATAGAGCTTTTTCAAGCATTTGTAATTCGTAGTCTCATTGGACGACATATTGCTCCCAACCTAAGAGCTGCTAAAAGTATGATTCGAGATAAGGGACCCATTGTATGGGAAGTACTTCAAGAGGTTATGCAAGGACATCCCGTATTGTTGAATCGAGCACCTACCTTACACAGATTAGGAATACAAGCGTTTCAACCTATTTTAGTAGAAGGACGTGCCATTCGTTCACATCCATCGGTTTGTGGAGGATTTAATGCGGACTTTGACGGAGATCAGATGGCTGTCCATGTACCTTTATCTCTGGAAGCTAGAGCAGAAGCTCGTTTACTCATGTTTTCTGAGACAAATCTTTTGTCTCCAGCTATCGGAGATCCTATTTCTATACCGACTCAGGATATGCTTCTTGGACTTTATATATCAACGGTCGGAAATAATCAAGGTATTTATGGGAATAGGTACCATCCGTATCACTCGGAAAAGAAAAGGTTTTCCTGTAAGAAACCTTCCTTTTATAGTTATGATGATGTGCTCAGAGCTTATCGACAGAAACGAATTGACTTATACAGCCCCTTATGGCTCCGGTGGGGGGAAGTAGATTTACGTATCATTACCTCAGTAAACCAAGAAGCCCCTATCGAGGTTCAATACGAATCTTTGGGTACCTTACACGAAATCCATGAACATTTTCGAATAAGAAAAGGTAGAATGGGGGAAATTCTTAATATATACATTCGAACAACTGTTGGTCGTACTCGTTTCAATCGAGAAATGGAAGAAGCCATACAAGGTTTTGCCCGTTCTGAACACCCAAAGAAATCACTACCAGCTCTCAGGATCTAATGTAATTGATCTTATGATCTTTTCATTAGTGCAGATATAGAGATCGAGGAAGCCTTCGAATAACCGGCTTGAACCCATTGCTTAATCCTGCTCATGAAAATATGGAGATTTTTCCTTATGAAGGAACGAACTAGATTGCCCTTTGATAATTTGCCCTTTTATAATAAAGTGATGGATAAAACTGCCATTAAAAAGCTTATTAGCAGATTAATAGATCACTTCGGAATGACATATACATCACATATCTTGGATCAACTCAAGACTTCAGGTTTTCAACAAGCTACTGATACAGCTATTTCATTAGGAATTGATGATCTTTTAACAGCACCTTCCAAAGGATGGCTCGTCCAAGATGCGGAGCAACAAGGTTCTGTTTCGGAGAAACAGAATCATTATGGGAATGTACATGCAGTAGAAAAATTACGTCAATCGATCGAGATATGGTATGCTACAAGTGAATATTTGAGAAAAGAAATGAATCCGAATTTTAGCATGACTGATCCCTTAAATCCAGTACATGTTATGTCCTTCTCAGGAGCTAGGGGAAATACATCTCAGGTTCACCAATTAGTAGGTATGAGAGGATTAATGTCAGATCCTCAAGGACAAATCATTGATCTACCCATTCGAAGGAATTTACGCGAAGGGCTCTCTTTAACGGAATATATTATTTCCTGTTATGGGGCTCGTAAAGGAGTTGTGGATACTGCTGTACGAACAGCAGATGCTGGATACCTCACACGTAGACTCGTTGAAGTGGTTCAACACATCGTAGTACGTAGAACAGATTGTGGCACTATCCGAGGTATTTTCGTAAGTTCCATTCGAGGTCGAGAGAGGGACAGAAATGAAATTTTTGTACGAACACAAATACTGATTGGCCGTGTGCTAGCAGACGATGTATATATAAATAGGAGATGCATTGCCACGCGCAATCAGGATATTGGGGTTGGACTTGCCAATCAATTAATAAACCCTCGAACACAACCAATATATATACGAACCCCCTTTACTTGCAAGAGTATATCTCGGATTTGTCAATTATGTTATGGTCGGAGTACTACTCACAGTCACTTGATCGAATTGGGAGAAGCAGTAGGTATTATTGCAGGCCAATCCATTGGGGAACCAGGAACTCAACTAACACTAAGGACTTTTCATACCGGGGGGGTATTTACTGGTGATATTGCAGAACATGTACGAGCCCCTTTCAATGGAAAGATTGAATTCAATGAGAATTTGGTTTATCCTACACGTACATGCAATGGACATCCTGCTTATCTATGTCATAATAACTTATCCATCACTATTGATGGCCAGGATCAAGTACAGAACTTAACCATTCCACCACAAAGTTTGCTTTTGGTTCAGAATGATCAATATGTGGAATCGGAACAAATTATTGCCGAAGTTCGTGCTAGAACATCTTCCTTCAAGGAAAAAGTTCGCAAAAATATATATTCTGACCTAGAAGGAGAAATGCACTGGAGTACCAATGTGTGTCATGCACCTGAATATGTACACGGTAATGTTCATCCTATACTCAGGACGGGTTATCTATGGATATTATCGGGAGGTATATACGGATCCAGTGTAGTACCCTTTCCATTTCATAAGCATCAGGATCAAGTAGATGTTCAACCTTTTGTTGCCAAACATCAATCACTTTCCGATTCTTACGTGGATCAAGTGGAACATAGATCAGGTTATTCAAACTGCTATGGGAAGGAAGAACAAATCTTCAGTTATTCAGAAACTGATCGGACCATATCCAACGAGCATCGAGACTCTATTTATGTCACCTTTTCCCCTAGGAATTACAATATTAAGGGGAAAAAGCAAATGAATCGATTCATCGTCCCATTGCAGTGTGATAAAGAATGGGGAAAAAGAATAATACCTTGTCCTGATGCGATTCTTAGAATACCAAAAAGTGGTATTCTACAGAGAAATTCCATTTTTGGATATTATAATGTAGAATATGGAATACCTGATGGGCCGGATATGGCAACACCCTTTTCCCTTCCCTTTTCCCTTGATTTATCGAGGGAAGGAGACAACTTGCAGATTCAAGTTAGCAATTCTATTTCGTACGAAGATAGTGAACGAATCCAAGTAATGAGTGACACAAGTATTCCATTGGTTCGAACTTGTCTAGGATTTGATTGGGAACAAATAGATTCTATAGAATCTGGGGCTTATGCCTCTCTTACTTCAGTAAAAACAAATAAGATCGTTAGCAATATGATTCAAATTAGCTTGATTAAATACCCCCCTTTTTCCATGGGGAGAAGGGACAATAAAGCAAGTTCAAATTTTATGTTCCATAACAAATTGGACTACACTAATCTTGTCTCTTCCAATGGGGAGAGTCCATTAATTAGTAAGCATCAAGGAACTATTTGTTCATTTTCTAATGGAGAAGAAGACAGTGGATCCTTTATGGTTCTGTCACCATCCGACTGTTTTCGAGTCGTTCTATTCAATGATTCAAAATGTAATGATATGGTAAATAAATCAAATAGAGAGGATCCTATGAGAAAAATCATTGAATTTTCGGGTCTCTTGGGTCATTTACATAGTATCACCAACCGTTTTCCATCCTCCCATTTTCTAACTTCTAAAAAAGTATTGTCAAAGAAACATTCCATTTTCCACAATTCTTTCAATACTTTCCAAGTACCTAAATACTATTTCATGGACGAAAATACGAAAATTTTTAATTTCGATCCGTGCAGGAACATCATTTCCAATTTCTTGGGTCCAAATTGGTACTCTTCCTCATCCGAATTCTGCAAAAAAACATTTCCAGTAGTTAGTCCTGGACAATTTATTCCTGAAAGTGTATGTATATCCGAGGATGAACCACTCCCCGAATCTGGTCAAATAATAGCAGTTGATGAGGAATCTTTAGTCATTAGATCAGCTAAACCCTATTTGGCTACTCGAAAAGCGACTGTTCATGGTCATTATGGAGAAATTCTTGACAAAGGAGATACATTGATAACATTGATATATGAAAGGTTCAAATCCAGTGATATAATTCAAGGTCTTCCTAAAGTTGAACAATTGTCAGAAGCCCGTTTAAATAATTCAATATCGATGAATCTGAAAGAAAGTTTTGAAAATTGGACCGGAGATATGACAAGATTTCTTGGAAGTCTTTGGGGGTTATTCATCAGTGCTAGGATAACTATGGAACAAAGTCAGATTCATTTGGTCAATCAGATTCAAAAAGTTTATCGATCCCAAGGGGTACGAATTTGTGATAAGCATATAGAGATTATTGTACGCCAAATGACATCGAAAGTATTAATTTCAGAAGATGGAACGGCTAATGTTTTTTCACCCGGGGAACTCATTGGATTATCACGAGCACAGAGAATGGATCGTGCTCTGGAAGAGGCAATCTACTATCAAACTATGTTATTGGGAATAACAAGGGCATCTCTGAATACTCAAAGTTTTATATCCGAAGCGAGTTTCCAGGAAACTGCTCGGGTCTTAGCTAAAGCTGCTCTACAAGGTCGTATCGATCGGTTGAAAGGCTTGAAGGAAAATGTTATTCTCGGGGGGATTATACCTGCCGGTACTGGACAGCATATCCGCCGTTCAGGGAAACGGAACGGAATGGATCCAATAATGGGGAATAGGAATCTATTTAGCAACAAAGTGAAAGATATTTTATTTCATCATGACAAAGTTTCTTTTTTTTCCATTCAAGAACATTCTCACAATATATTGAAACAGCCATTAAAATAGTCTTGATAAATAGTCTTGCTTGATAAAGAGATTTCTTATTACTTGATAAAGAGATTTCTTATTATGTTCATGAATATTCATTCTATAATATAATAGGAATAATATAAAATATTCTATGAATGAGAACGTTTATACCACGTACTATACAGACAGGCAATCTTTGAGATGTAATCGATTCCGTTGGAATAATTAGATATTACGGTCCATGTTATTTCGTTATTTTGGGGAGGAAAGCGAACGAGAATGAGCAAAAGATATTGGAACATTTATTTGGAAGAGATGATGGAAGCAAGAGTTCATTTAGGACATAAAACTAGGAAATGGAATCCTAAGATGGCACCTTACATTTTTACAGAGCGTAGAGATACTCATATTATAAATCTGGCTAAAACTGCTCGTTCTTTATCAGAAGCTTGTGATCTGGCGTTTGATATAGCAGGTAGGGGAAAACAATTCCTGATAGTCGGTACGAAATATCAAGCAGCTGATTTAGTAGCATCAGCTGCTACAGAAGCTCGATGTCATTATGTAAATAGAAAATGGCTTGGTGGTATGTTAACTAATTGGTCTACTACAGAGACGAGACCTCAGAAGTTCAAGGATTTAAAAAAAGAACAAGATACGGGACGATTCAATCGACCTCCAAAGAAAGAAGCAGCAATGCTCAAGAGACAATTGGACCAATTGCAGAAATATCTAGGTGGGATTAGATACATGACGAGCTTACCCGATATTGCGATAATTACCAATCAACAAGAAGAATCCATTGCTCTTGGGGAATGTAGAACTTTGGGTATTCCGACAATTTGCTTAGTTGATACAGATTGTGATCCAGATCTCGTAGATATCCCAATTCCAGCCAATGATGATGGTATAGCTTCAATCCAATTGATCCTGAACAGATCAACGTCAGCAATTTGCGAAGGAAGGTCATTAAGGTCATTATAGCTATATGAAAGGCTAATAGATAGTGAATTAGTAATAATAATAAAATAGAAAAAAGGGGGGAGGACCTGAAGATTTACTGAGTTGGCTGCTATTCCATCCAAGATATCGTAAGAGCAAATTTCATTTATTGGTTTGGTTTGCTGATCCAAATTGAAAAATATTCTTAATGGAATAACCATTTTATTATCTCGTGACATCAAAAATTCTGATGAGAGTGAAATAATGGAGGAATCCCTCATTCGACAAAAATCATTTCTTTTCTTCTTTAAGTTAATCTTTACAAGGGGGTAATATGGATATGGATATCGTACAATCTCCTATTAGCACACTGAATCATATCTACGAGATATCCGGTGTGGAGGTGGGTCAACATTTTTATTGGCAAATAGGGGGGTTTCAAGTTCATGCACAGGTACTTATAACTTCTTGGGTTGTAATTGCTGTCTTATCAGGTTCAGCTACCATAGCTGTTCGAGATCCACAAACCATTCCTACCGGTGGACAAAATTTTGTCGAATATATTCTCGAATTTCTTCGGGACTTGGCCAGAACTCAGATTGGAGAGGAAGAATATGGTCCCTGGGTTTCTTTTATTGGAACTCTGTTTCTATTTATCTTTGTTTCTAACTGGTCAGGTGCTCTTCTTCCTTGGGGAATTATAAAATTACCTCATGGGGAGTTAGCCGCACCTACAAATGATATTAATACTACGGTTGCTCTAGCTTCGCTTACGTCAGTAGCATATTTCTATGCAGGTCTTGCAAAGAAGGGGTTAGGTTATTTTGGTAAATATATTCAGCCAACCCCAATACTTTTACCAATTAACATCTTAGAGGATTTTACAAAACCTTTATCACTTAGTTTTCGACTTTCTGGAAATATATTAGCCGACGAATTGGTAGTTGCTGTTCCTGTTTCTCTGGTACCTTTAGTAGTTCCTATACCTGTAATGTTCCTGGGATTATTTACTAGCGGTATTCAAGCTCTGATCTTTGCAACTCTAGCCGCAGCTTATATAGGTGAATCCATGGAGGGTCATCATTAAATCACTAAATAACTGTCTGATCAGACAGAATATTTTCTAAGTATCGTACCAACTCATGACTTGATATTATGGTAGAAGCAAATCGGAATTCTTAGTAACAAGAGCTTGGTAAGAAGATTTAGCATCAGTTAACTATTAATTCCGTCCATTAGATCTCCAGATAGAGCGGATCAGATTGGTTCATTTGTATAGAGATATGAAAAAAAAAAGGATCGAACAGGTTCACTAATCGGATAAAGAATGTACCCCGGCATAGAACGATTCAATTTTTGTTCCTAGTAAGGGGAGGATTTTTTCACATTTTTACTTTGTATATAGTTCGTTTTATATATTAATCCATTTATATTTATTATAAGCCTTATAGATTATATGGATTAATATATAATCTATAGATGTTATATATAATTACTTATAGGCTCTTACGCAGTCTATTCTCTTTCCGTGATAAGAATTAATATGTCTAATAAAAAGGAATCTGTATTTTCAATATTATGAATAAGAAATATTTTCATGATGAAATATTTTCATAGGGAATAATAGGTTTCCCTATTCGTTTATATTATCACTTTGAGATCATCAATAAATCTTTTGGGTTCTTAGTTGTTCGGAAGAAATCGTTCCATAATTGAACCATTGGTGAACACTCAACAGATGAAACTGTCGTATTATCAACTATTTCCCAACCTTAGTAAGAGGAGATTACCATGGATCCCTTAATTTCTGCTGCTTCCGTTATTGCTGCTGGATTATCTGTAGGGCTTGCTTCCATTGGACCCGGTGTTGGTCAGGGCACTGCTGCGGGCCAAGCTGTAGAAGGTATTGCGAGACAACCAGAAGCGGAAGGTAAAATACGAGGTACCTTACTGCTAAGTTTAGCTTTTATGGAAGCTTTAACTATTTATGGATTAGTTGTGGCCCTAGCACTTCTATTTGCAAATCCCTTTGTTTGATTCTGAAAACAAAGATCCCTACACCTCGTCATTACATTAGTATTTCTCCAATAATTTCCTTGTTCAGCTGCTCTTTTAGGGGATAGGCTGATCCGAATAATTAGCAAATGAATTATTGTCTTTCTTCCTATACCTATACTTCGGTCAGAAAGATTCATGACGCGTGCGGCAGGGAAGGGAGTGGATAGGACAAATTTTTTTTATCCTTATATAAGACCTGGGACTAAGTATCCCAAATATTATTATCCAGAACTAGATAGGATCAAATAAGAAAAGAACAAAATTCTGTAGAACATATCCTTATCTATAAGGGGAGAGCGTATGAAAAATGTAATTGATCCTTTCATTTCCTTGAGTTATTGGCCTTCCGCTGGGGGTTTCGGGTTAAATACCAATATTTTAGAAACAAATATAATAAATCTAAGTGTGGTGCTTAGTGTACTGATCTATTTTGGAAAGGGAGTGTGTGCGAGTTGTATATTCGAATAATATGGCTGGGCCCAACCAGCTGCACTTTGGAGATAGAAAAGTGCATGATCTCAACGAATTACTTCCGAACGGGGAATAGCGAAGAACTATAGCATTTCGTAATTGATTGGGAAATGAACTCTTAGTTCATACCAACCAATGAGGGAGGACCATTAGAATGGTTAAAGCTGAACTGCTTGAAGTCTAAGCACAACTAACTGGGTACTCTTTCCACCGCTGTGTCAAGATGAGATGGATTAAAAGGCATAGTTGGAGATTGATCCGATATATAACATTCATATCAATGGAATAATTTTATCTATTTACTGAAAAATAGTCCCAATCTCCCATCCAATTTTAGTTCCAATGCTGAATTGACGACCTACACAGAAGGGAATTTATTCGATAGAACAAAAAGGAGAAGGCACAAATTAATTGATTGAACGGAACGTATTGATTCAAATTTCATGGGGGAAGAAGAGGAGAGAAAAGGGGAAACGAGAAAAGAAAAAAAACTTTATTGATAATTGCAAATCCCTTTTGCTGGAAGAGCCCTTCGTAGATCTCGGTCTTTTATAGATTCATTCTAATCTTCCGTAAACGGAACGGAAAGGGCAGGCTTGGTGTTGATGAAGGAAGGGAACGTATATGTTCCTGGGGAATAAACAAAGAACTGAGCAGGAGAGCCGAATGAATCGAAAGATTCGTGTTCGGTTTGGGAAGAGATTATGAATTCGTGAAGTGAATAGATAATCTACTTTCATTAAGTAATCTATTAGATAACCGTAAACAGAAAATATTGAATACTATTCAGAATTCGGAAGAACTATGTAAAGGAGCTATTGATCAGCTCGAGAAAGCTCGGGCTCGCTTAAGGGAAGTGGAAATGATAGCGGATGAAATCCGGGTAAATGGAGACTCCCAGATAGAACGAGAGAAAGAGGATCTAATCAATGCTGCTTCTGAGAATTTGGAACAATTAGAGGATCCCAAGAATGAGACGGTTTACTCCGAACAGCAAAGAGTAATTGACCAGATCCGACAACAAGTTTCTCGCCAAGCTTTACGAAGAGCTATAGGAACTTTGAATAGTCGTTTGAATACTGAGTTACATTTCCGTACGATCGATCACAATATTGGCCTGCTTAGAGCCATGATGAACACAAATGATTAGTGGTTATAGGTCTTATTTATCAACAGATAATTAATGAGTGCTAATGGGAAATATTCGACTCGACGAAATTAGTAGTATTATACGTAAACAGATCGAACAATATAATAACGAAGTAAGAGTTGGTAATCTTGGCACCGTACTTCAAGTAGGAGATGGCATTGCTCGTATTTATGGTCTTGATGAAGTAATGGCAGGGGAATTATTGGAATTTGGAGATGGTACAATAGGCATTGCCCTAAATTTGGGATCGGATAATGTTGGAGCTGTATTAATGGGCGATGGCTTGACGATACAAGAAGGCAGTTCCGTGAGAGCAACGGGCAAAATTGCTCAGGTACCAGTAAGTGATGCGTATTTGGGTCGTGTTGTAAATGCTCTAGCCCAACCCATTGATGGCAAGGGTCAAATTTCAGCTTCCGAATTTCGACTGATTGAATCTCCCGCTCCAGGTATTATATCAAGACGTTCCGTATATGAACCCCTTCAAACGGGGCTTATTGCTATTGATTCTATGATTCCTATAGGACGTGGTCAGCGAGAATTAATTATTGGGGACAGACAGACCGGTAAGACAGCAGTAGCTACAGATACTATTCTTAATCAAAAGGGTCAAAATGTAATCTGTGTCTATGTAGCAATTGGTCAAAAAGCTTCTTCCGTGGCTCAGGTAGTTAATACATTCCGAGAACGTGGCGCAATGGAATATACCATTGTGGTAGCGGAAACTGCGGATTCTCCCGCTACATTACAATATCTCGCTCCTTATACAGGGGCAGCTTTGGCTGAATACTTCATGTATAAGAAACAACATACTTCAATCATTTATGATGATCTCTCCAAACAGGCACAAGCTTATCGACAAATGTCTCTTCTATTAAGAAGACCACCCGGCCGAGAAGCTTATCCGGGAGATGTTTTCTATTTGCATTCCCGTCTCTTAGAAAGAGCAGCTAAATTAAGTTCGCTATTAGGTGAGGGGAGTGTGACTGCTCTTCCAATAGTTGAAACTCAAGCTGGAGATGTTTCAGCTTATATTCCCACTAATGTAATTTCCATTACCGATGGACAAATATTTTTATCGGCCGATCTATTCAATGCCGGGATCCGACCTGCTATTAATGTGGGTATTTCCGTATCTAGAGTAGGATCCGCGGCTCAGATAAAAGCTATGAAAAAGGTAGCTGGAAAATTGAAATTAGAGTTAGCTCAATTTGCAGAGTTGGAAGCCTTTGCACAATTTGCTTCCGATCTTGATAAAGCTACTCAAGATCAATTGGCAAGGGGTCAACGATTACGTGAGTTGCTCAAACAATCTCAGTCGGCTCCTTTGAAAGTAGAAGAACAAATAGCTACTATTTATACCGGAACGAATGGATACCTAGATATATTAGAGATAGCACAGGTGAGAAAATTTCTCGTTCGGTTACGCGAGTACTTGATAAAGAATAAACCTCAGTTCGGAGAAATTATACGTTCTACTGGTACATTTACGGAAGAAGCAAAAGCCCTTCTGGAAGAGGCTCTTAAGGAACATACTGAACTTTTTGTACTTCAAGAACAAAAGTGAATATTTTCTAATTTAGTGGAACCATTCGGAACAGGAAAAAGAGCTGAAGAATTTGTTCCAATACATTGCACAACAAATTAGAACAATTGAAGAGTATTACGTCCAATAGGATTTGAACCTATACCGAAGGTTTAGAAGACCTCTGTCCTATCCATTAGACGATGGACGCTCTTTCTCTCTTACATTTTTTTTTCTTTTTATTTTAACTCTCTCTCTTTGGCATACATTATCCCGCCCGATCCACCTTTTTATTCACAATGAGGTTAGGATAGGAAAAGAATGGAATCTATTTCACATTGAAACGGAAAATGAATTTTGAATGCATCGTGAAATTATGTTATATACTTAATCACTTTCTATCTACCTATTATATCTATATAGATAGAATATAATAGGTAGATATCTGTTAGCGGGTAGCGGGAATCGAACCCGCATCGTTAGCTTGGAAGGCTAGGGGTTATAGTCGACATTGATTATTCAATGCCTCTAATTCAGAACCGAACATGAGAATTTCATGTCATTCGGCTCCTTTATGGGGGATAGAGAGCGGTATGAGGGAAGAAGCGGAGTATTTATATCAAATCTTTGTTAAAGGAGATTTCAATTCTTTCTCCTCTTTTTTTTTTTTTATCTTTTTAATAAAACCCTAATTTATTATCGTACCCATAGCATCTACGTCAGTTTCTTCTCTTTTCTCCCCTTCTCTATTTTTTTTTTAGTGAAGGGCCCGAATCGTAGAATACTTGCTCACTTTCTAGATGATCCCTATAGAAAGATAAATTTGAAAAGTTGAAAATAATAACAAATCTTTCTAGTTACTTCGTTCCCTATTTCTACTGATTCCGATCCCCAGGAGAACAAATTCCACCGAGCTCGAACGAAATGCCGATAACCCAAGTAAACCAAAGTCATCGTTCTATAGCTATTCGGCTTCAACCTGGGGTCTTTCCATCCATATGTTGAAGGTTTAGTCACGATGAAAAAATATCTTTGGATCTCCATAGATCTGTGATTTCTCTAATTGGAAAGATTTCTCTAACCTTTAAAACATTCTGTGTCGCTATCTTGGAATCAAAAATGTGTTTGTCTTTTCTCATTTCATATCCAGATTACGAGAAGGTATGCTATTCCTGAACCATGGTATTCATAGGGAAGGTTTTTAACCTATCTGGAAATAGAGCTTTAGATGGATCAAAGATCCATGTAAAAGATCCTTCAACTATTTTAGTTGATAATGTAACGAATCACACTTTTACCACTAAACTATACCCGCCACGATCCAATTGTAACATACGGATCGATCTTTTGTCCAACCAATAGGAAGATGGGGAGTTATCAATCTCTATTTCAAGTTTCTATCAATAATTACCTCGTTTTCATCATTACATGAATCTCCATCCCCGGAGATGAAATACTTGGGTAAATAGTATGTCATTCCCGGAGATGGCTCATTGTAATTATAGATTACCTTTGCGAACTGCTGATAAAACAATTACTAATGGGCCCGATACAACCATCAGAGCCAGAACAGTGAGCTGTGCAATAACCTCTAGATCCATTTCGTTTTCTTTCACCCCTATGATCCCATCGACTTGATGGATGTATGAATAAAATGTTGTCAAGATTAATCACTTTTCTTCCATTTTCTATGTTTTTTTGTTGTTTATTTTCTCAGTCAGGTTCCTATAGCCCTCAGTCACTATAAACAATATCATACCACATAAAATAGATATAAAGCCAAATGAAAATAGAAAACATTGAAAGTACAGCGGTGCTCTGTCGAAAACAGGCCAACCAGTATTAAAAGGATTTTTTATCACATAAAAATAGGTTATATAACTCTAGGCTTTCTAGTTCAGGAAAAAAGAATTATTTTGAACGGAATGAACAATATGATTCGCTAGATTTCTTTTTCTCTAAATAATTGCTCTATTCATTACATTATCGATACAATCCATACATGTTATGGTATACACCTTCACTCCACCATTCATTTTGTTACACATGAACTCTTCCATCTTGGAGAGATGGCTGAGCGGACTAAAGCGGCGGATTGCTAATCCGTAGTACGGATAATCCGTACCGAGGGTTCGAATCCCTCTCTCTCCGTTCGGTCACTATTGATCCTGAAAACGAAAACTCCGAATCTTTCTACGGAAAAGACCAATTAACCTAGAGACTTTTTTCACTATTCTTTACGTCCGGGATTACGTCCTGGATCGTTCGATAGAAATCCAAAGATAAAAAGAGAAATGAAAAATACCACTATTGTGTAAACGAACAGCTTAAGAGTGAGCATTACGTAATCTCCAGGATCCTGATTATAAGTACAACAGAAATATGAAGAAATGAACTTCTGGTACGTGTTTATCGAAAAGTATATTCTGGTCCATAACTTGGAAGGAAAGGAGATATCGTTCATAGACGAACGGAAGAATGAATAGGGAGATCTAGTTTCCTCTTTTTTCGCAGGTTCCTCAAATAATGAACAAGTATTTATGTGTTTTATCAGTATAAATGGGACCAATCCCCGCATTGTGTATTGGTACATACAAACGATAAAATATCTTTGCCTCTCCCTGCTATTATGTATGAACAGAATTGTTTCGAACCTGTTCTATAGCAATGTCCAAGTGAATAGATGTTCACCTTCGAGATGATTCGGGTTTAACTCGATAGCATTATCTCTTCCAATCCAATGTGAGAAAGTTACATAGTGTCTACTTTTTCCGATAAAGGGGTGTTTGCATGGGTTTGCCTTGGTATCGCGTTCATACCGTCGTATTGAATGATCCTGGCCGGTTAATTTCTGTACATATAATGCATACAGCTCTAGTTGCTGGTTGGGCCGGTTCAATGACTCTGTACGAATTAGCAGTTTTTGATCCATCCGATCCTGTTCTTGATCCAATGTGGAGACAAGGTATGTTCGTTATACCTTTTATGACTCGTTTGGGAATAAAGAATTCATGGAGTGGATGGAGCATCAATGGAGAAACTGTAATTAATCCTGGTATTTGGAGTTATGAAGGTGTGGCCTTGGCACATATCTTCTTTTCTGGCCTGTGCTTTCTGGCAGCTATCTGGCATTGGGTATATTGGGATCTGGAACTATTCTTTGATGAACGTACGGGAAAACTTTGTTTAGATTTGCCAAAAATATTTGGAATTCATTTATTCCTCTCAGGAGTAGCTTGTTTCGGATTTGGAGCATTTCATGTAACAGGTTTGTATGGTCCTGGGATATGGGTGTCTGATCCTTATGGACTAACTGGAAAAATACAACCAGTGGATCCAGCATGGGGAGCTGAAGGTTTTGATCCTTTTGTTCCGGGAGGAATAGCTTCTCATCATATTGCAGCGGGTATATTGGGTATATTAGCAGGTCTATTCCATCTCAGTGTTCGTCCTCCCCAACGTTTATACGTAGGATTACGCATGGGGAATATTGAAACGGTCCTATCCAGCAGTATTGCTGCTGTGTTTTTTGCAGCTTTCGTTGTTGCCGGAACCATGTGGTATGGCTCTGCAACTACTCCGGTCGAATTATTTGGTCCCACTCGTTACCAGTGGGATCAGGGATACTTTCAACAAGAAATAGATCGACGAGTTCGTGCCGGTCTGGCCGAAAATTTGAGCCTATCGGAAGCCTGGTCAAAAATTCCCGAGAAACTCGCTTTTTATGATTACATTGGTAATAATCCAGCTAAGGGGGGGTTATTCAGAGCAGGTGCGATGGACAATGGAGATGGAATAGCTGTTGGTTGGTTAGGACATCCTATCTTCAAAGATAAGGAGGGAAATGAGCTTTTTGTACGTCGTATGCCTACCTTTTTCGAAACATTTCCAGTAGTTCTGGTAGACAAAGAAGGAATTGTGAAAGCCGATGTGCCTTTTAGGAGGGCAGAATCAAAGTATAGTGTTGAACAAGTAGGTGTAACTGTTGAGTTCTATGGTGGTGGACTTGACAGGGTTAGTTTTGGCGATCCTGCTATAGTCAAAAAATATGCTAGACGTGCTCAATTAGGTGAAATTTTTGAATTAGATCGTGCTACTTTAAAATCCGATGGTGTTTTTCGTAGTAGTCCAAGGGGTTGGTTTACTTTCGGACATGCTACATTTGCTCTCCTTTTCTTTTCTGGACACATTTGGCATGGCTCTAGAACCCTATTCAGAGATGTTTTTGCTGGTATCGACCCGGATTTGGATTCTCGAGTAGAATTTGGAGCATTCCAAAAACTGGGAGATCCAACTACTAAGAGACAAGTGGTATGATATTGCTCTTATCTCTTCTCTAATCAATATTAGTACGAAAGCTATCTCCATAATTGTAAATTACGATCGAATCTATGGAAGCATTGGTTTATACATTCCTGTTGGTATCGACCCTAGGGATAATCTTTTTCGCTATTTTCTTCCGAGAACCACCCAAAATTCCGGGTAAAGGGGGAAAATAATTTTGCTTCTCCAAATCCTCATTCTTTTTCTCCCATCAAAGAGAGAATGACCTTCCCCATAGGGGAAGGTCATTCTCTCTATTAGTCCTCGTGATCCTCAAAAGGATCCCTAAGTTGTTCAGAGGGTTGCCCAAAGGCGGTGTATAGGGCATAACCAGTAAAGCTCACAAGTAAACAAGATATGGAGATGGCGACTAAGGTTGCAGTTTCCATTATTAGGTGATCCAATATCATGGTATGTTTACGATATAATAACAAAGTTAACAGATCTCAACCAATACAATAGTTTCTATGGCTACACAGACCGTTGATAATACTTCCAAAATAAAGCCAAGAGAAACCGGTGTAGGAACGTCCTTAAGACCGCTTAATTCGGAATATGGTAAAGTAGCTCCTGGATGGGGAACTACTCCTCTTATGGGTTTTGCAATGGCTCTATTTGCAGTATTCCTATCTATTATCTTGGAGATTTATAATTCTTCCGTTTTATTGGATGGGATTCCGGTTAGTTGGGGCTAGAGGAACTACAAAATCCGCCCGGCGAGCTCTTGAAGAAAAAAAAGAAGAACTGAGGGATCCAAACTCAGACCAAATAGGGGCTTTTAGTTTTTAGCTTATCTTGTTCCAATAGTTTGATCGTGTAATTACTTTTCTCTAAGGATTTTTGGAATATGGGTGTGCGACTTGTTGAAATCGATCCATATTTATAGTACAGAAGACCGATCTGTTATCTTCATCAAGATGGTCCTACCTCGTTGGATATTTAATTGATAGATTATTGAATCTCTAGAGCACGAGGTCTATCATAGATATGTTCCAGGAAGATTTGAACTATGGTTTGTACCTATCATTTCCTCGTCACCAGGCTTCCAATAAATAAATTGAAAGAGGTATTTCCTATAATAAATCGAAGGATCTATCCCCTTTCATAATTATGCTTATTATGATAAAAGAATGATATAGTATTTGATTTCTCTTAGTTAGCATATTTCATCGAGTGAGCGAAGATTAAAAGGTTATTACCCAAAGAACCTTTTGGGGATTTGATAAAATCATCGGGGTATAATTGAAATCTGAGGTTTGGATTGATTCATCTATTGAGATCTCGACAAGATAATTCCTATCAATCGTCTATATTAGTTCTTTTCTAGGGAACTGATATCATACGAATAGGGTAAAAGATCGTTCAAAGGGCCTATAGTGATTTATCATAGGGATGAGCCGACTTGAAATTTTGGCACTATTTTCAATTTTGGCACTATAGATAGAGTTTTCTAATAGAAATGCTGGATTGTTTTGAATCATCCTCATTTCCCCAGCCGGTCAGGCAACGAACCATCAAGTATCTCGATATTTTCTCCAATTTAGATATTTGTGTCCAAAAGCATTTGCGTGTTCTTGTTTAAGCCGTATGAAGGGAAATTCTCATGTACGGTTTTCAGAGGGGGAATTGAAGTTTACCTATCTCAATAAAGTATACGATTGGTTCGAAGAGCGTCTCGAGATTCAGGCGATTGCGGATGATATTACCAGTAAATATGTTCCTCCTCATGTCAATATATTTTATTGTCTAGGGGGGATCACACTTACCTGTTTTTTAGTACAAGTAGCTACTGGTTCTGCTATGACTTTTTACTATCGTCCGACCGTTACAGAAGCTTTTGCCTCTGTTCAATACCTAATGACCGAAGTTAACTTTGGTTGGCTAATCCGATCAATCCATCGATGGTCAGCAAGTATGATGGTTCTAATGATGATTCTGCACGTATTCCGTGTTTATCTCACAGGTGGATTCAAAAAACCCCGTGAATTAACTTGGGTCACGGGTGTAATTTTAGGTGTGCTAACCGTATCTTTCGGTGTAACTGGTTATTCTTTGCCCTGGGATCAAATTGGTTATTGGGCAGTGAAAATTGTGACCGGTGTGCCCGAGGCTATTCCTGTAATAGGATCTCCTTTGGTAGAGTTATTACGCGGAAGTGTTAGCGTGGGTCAATCTACCTTGACTCGTTTTTATAGTTTACACACTTTCATATTACCCCTTCTTACTGCTGTATTTATGCCAATGCACTTTCTAATGATCCGTAAGCAGGGTATTTCAGGTCCTTTATAGAGAGGAAAGATAGATTGGAAATAACTATTCATAATTTCTTGTTCCGAGTAACAACGGTAATATATCATCGCCAGGAATATTTCTTATTCAAAAATGGGAATATCCATAGAAAATAGAGAATAGGGTCCTCGGATTTCTCCTTTCGATTTTGGAGTATTATTTATCCAATACAAACAAATAATTGGAGTAGATTCTCAGACGGAGAAGATGGATTATGGGAGTGTGTGACTTGAACTATTGATTAGGCCATGCAGATACTTTCTCCGATCTACCACATAAATATTTCTGGTAAAATGTGTCTCTGTCCCAATTTCCTTATCAGAAATAGGAAGTTTAGCACCTGGGTGGAAAGAAAGGCATCGGTCCATTTGTTCCGTTCCAAGAGAATTCTTTCTATGATCGAATCCGGATCAGGAAGGGCTCCGTGAGATCCGGTCAATGGGGTAATATTTTCATATAATAAATAATTGGACCATATTACTTTACTTATCCTTTTCATAGTATGAAAATGCATCCATTTCCCTTGCATCCATTTCGATGGGAAAACTATCGGAGTTAAAGAAGGGATCTAAGGAAGGAGAGAGGTCGGATCAATAACAAGTCAATACCTTGTATGCTAAAAAACCTTTGAGGTCTATTAGAGGTCTATTCGTGGTGATAAACACAAATTACAAGGACTAAGATGGTCCAAAAGGCATATCGATCATGATCGAATTTGTGAGCTTACTTGGGTAATGAGCATTTAACTGGAATAATAAAATTACCAATGATGGATGATCATAGACATTATTAGTTCCTATTCTTCCAATCCGTCTTCCATCACGGGAAAAAAAGTGATATATACTCCCTCCAGTTATTGTTCGAGCCGGATGATCAAAATCGGCATGTCCGGTTCTTTCGGGGGATAGATCCATAGGGATCTACTTATCCCAATAACAAAGAAACCTGACTTGAATGATCCTGTATTAAGGGCTAAATTAGCTAAAGGTATGGGACATAATTATTATGGAGAGCCCGCTTGGCCCAATGATCTTTTATATATTTTTCCAGTAGTAATTTTAGGTACTATTGCATGTACAATAGGTTTAGCGGTTCTAGAACCATCAATGATTGGTGAACCAGCAAATCCATTTGCAACTCCTTTGGAGATATTACCCGAATGGTATCTTTTCCCTGTATTCCAAATACTTCGTACAGTACCTAACAAATTATTAGGTGTCCTTTTAATGGGCTCAGTACCCGCGGGATCATTGACGGTACCTTTTCTAGAGAATGTTAATCAATTTCAGAATCCATTTCGTCGTCCAGTAGCTACAACAGTATCCTTGATCGGTACTGCAGTAGCCCTTTGGTTAGGTATTGGGGCAGCGTTGCCTATTGATGAATCTTTAACTTTAGGTCTTTTCCAATTTGATCTAACTGTCGAATACAAAAATATTTCAAATTTTTATTCATATATCTAGGGAGTAGTTGCTTTAAGACAAATTATATCTCCCTAGATATACCCATCTTGCCAGAGATTTATTTCAAATATTCCATGAAATAGAGATATGTAAAAGATTTGAAATGAAATGATTCTCATGACTCTCCAGAAACACTTGGGGAAAGGAAATGAATGAAGAGATGGAATGGAACCAACCATTTAATGAACCCGAAACTAATTCCTGGGTGGATCAATTGCAAAACGTTTTTGTAGAACTTCCAATACCTGTTCGACAGATTCCTTCCCGAAGTGTTCAATTCTCATCAGATCTTCTCGACTGTAATTTAAGAGGTCCAATAATGTATGTATATTGGCTCTTCTGAGGCAGTTATAGGTTCTGGGGGGTAACTCTAATTGGTCAATGAAAATATGTTGAAATGCAATTTTTTCTTTCGTTTCCCTCGTATCAGTCAATACGTGCGAAAGGGGGAAGGGAGGCATATTAGACCCTTTTCTATTGTTCATTCCATCGATGTTCTGTTCCTCTCCATGCAGGAAGGGAATCAATAAGTCGATCAAATTTCGAGAAGCTTCATAAAGTGCCTCTCTAGGAGTTAACCCCCCATTCGTCCATATTTCCAGGAAAAGGACTTCTCGTATTTCATTTCCGCTCCCATAGGAATGAATACTATAATTCGCATCGCGAACAGGCATAAAAACAGCATCTATAGGAAAAATTCCGTCCTGATAATTATTTGGACTATGTATAATATATCCGCGATTTTTTTCAATTCGTAATCTTATATCAGAAGTAATTGATTTAGTAAGTCTAGCTATATGTTGTGTAGTATCAATTATTTTCACAGAAGGTGGTAATATGATATCTTGAGCAGTTACATTTCTGGGTCCAACGATATAGATAGAAGCTTCTCGGATTCCGTACGAATCACTTCTAAGTACAATTTCTTTTAGATTCATCAAAATGTCATGTACTGATTCTTCAATACCTATTATCGCGGAATATTCATGTTTTATGTTCTCCAATTTAACACGTGTGATACATGTTCCTTCTACTTCTCCAAGTAAAGCTCTTCGCATTGCGATGCCTATTGTATCGGCTCGACCCTTGCGGAGCGGGGATAGAGCAAAACGGCCATAATGAAGACGCTTACTGTATGCTCTGGATTCGATGCACTTCCATCGTAGTGTCTGAATAGAGACTGAGATTTCATCTCGAATCATACCAAGATTATTTGATTAGATCATTAAATCATTTCTTTCTCTTGAAATTCATTCAATTCTTACACACGTCTCTTTTTGGGAGGTCTACATCCATTATGTGGCATAGGGGTTACGTCACGTACAAAACTTAATAGTATGCCACTTCTACGAATGGTTCGTAATGCTGTATCTCTCCCCCGACCAGGGCCACTTATCATAACTTCTACTCGTTCCATACCCCGATCCATTAATGTACGAATAACATTTTCTGCTGCAGTCTGGGCAGCAAATGGTGTACCTCTCCTTGTGCCTTTGAATCCACAGGCACCGGCAGAAGACCAAGATAAAACTTGTCCCCGTACATCTGTAACAGTCACAATGGTATTGTTAAAACTTGCTTGAACGTGAATAACTCCTTTGAGTACTCGATGTTCATTCCTACGTGAACCAATTCTTCTTGTAGTTTTTGACATATTAATCATTATGAGTTCAGTTCAAAAAATGCATATCGAAATCTATTTTACCGCTAGATCCGTTCATTGATATAGAAGAGAATTACCCCTGTTTTTGCTTATGTCTCGGATTGGAACAAATTATCATAACTCGTTTCCGTCTACGAATTGGTCGACATTTTCCACAAATTCTACGAATAGAAGCACGAATTTTCATATTTGTGACCCTCCAATTTGCTCATATTACATTTTGTTCCCTGAGAAAGTCCATTGAATCTATGATTCTCGATCCCTATCAGATGTTCAAAAGGTGATTCAATCGTTTGAAGATTTGTTGCTAAGTCTATATATTATACGTCCTTTGGTTAAATCATAAGCACTTAATTCAACCTTGACCCTATCTCCTGGTAGTATTCGTACGGAATTACGTCGAATCCTACCTGAAATATGAGTCAGAATCTGACATCCATTATCTGTCAGAACTCGAAACATACCGTTGGGGAGTGATTCAGTAACCAAACCTTCCGCATGGATCAAATTCTGTTTGTTCATCGAATCTCCTCCTCTTTTGATAAAAAAAATTGACTAACGTGCTTGGATTAATATGAATGGTGTCTCGAACCAAACTTGCTCCGATTTGAATACCATGGGGATATCTTACAGAATCAATATTTTTGGACAAAATTGAGATTAATTACCATACATAACATAATATTTCTCCTCCAATTTTTTTCTGTCGAGCTTCTCGATCCGTCAAAATTCCTTGGGAAGTAGAAAGAATTACGATCCCCATTCCACCTAGAACTTTTGGAATTTCTCGATAATTGGAATAAATTCTTAAACCAGGTTTGCTGGTACGCTTTGACGTGGTTATATATGTCCTTTTCTTCCTTCTCCGATATTTTGAAGTCGATATAAAAAAAGATTTTTGGCCTTCCTGATGTTCCCTAACATCTTCTATAAAACCTTCTCGTAAAAGGATCCTTCCAATGTTCCTGGTTATATTAGTAGCTGTTACTCGAACTGTTCCTTTTTCTGCCATGTCGGCATTTCTTATAGAAGTAATTAGATTGGCAATAGTATCGTTACCCATGACGAACGAATTCTTAGGAATTCCTGGTCTCGATATAAAAGGCATGTTCGATCTTCTTCGAGGAATATGCCTGAGGTGCAATGAATTGATCCATGTACCATTTGATGAACTATCAGTAAGTAGAAGATTTCTACAAGATCTATCAGTACTTATAAGACTTCGGGAGCCAATGAAACTATTTTCGTGAAATTCAATTGTCTCAATTCCTGAGCAACCGGACCAAAAACTCGAGTTCCTTTTGGATTTCCTTCCTGATCAATGACAACTGCTGCATTGTCATCAGATCGTATCATCATTCCATTGTCACGTTCAAGTTCTTTACAGGTGCGTATAACTACGGCTCTAACCACTTCCGATTTTTCCAGGGGCATGTTAGGTACTGCTTCTTTAATTATAGCAATGATAACATCACCTATATGAGCGCATTTACGATTACTTGCTCCTAGAACTCGAATACACATTATTTTTCGGGCTCCACTGTTATCCGCTATATTCAAATAAGTTTGAGACTGAATCATTTTTCCTCCAAAAGATTTGTTACCTCGGCAGATAACATTAAAAGAAAGAAAAGAAAGAGTTCTTACGAACTAGTAATATTCTTCCACCAGAAATAGCTCTTTTATTCTGTATGGGTTAAGTAGTAACAAATTGAGTACGTATAGGCATTTTGTATGCAGCTATTCTAGCAGCTGCTCTAGCGACGGTTTCGGATATTCCGCCCATTTCATAAAGTATTCGACCTGGTCTGACGACAGATACCCAATATTCGGGAGATCCTTTCCCGGAACCCATACGTGTTTCTGCAGGTCTCATTGTAATAGGTTTGTCGGGAAATATACGTACCCATATTTTTCCGCCACGACGGGCATAACGAGTAATCGTTCTTCGTCCGGCTTCTATCTGCCCAGATGTGATCCAAGCAGGTTCAAGTGCTTGAAGAGCGAATCTACCAAAACAAATGCGATTGCCGCGATAAGATACTCCTTTCATTCTTCCCCTATGTTGTTTACGAAATTTTGTTCTTTTTGGGTTATAGTCGATGGTTTATAGTATTTTGATCCCATCTCTAATCCAGAACCGGACATGAAAGTTTCTTCTCATCCGGCTCCTCGTGAATAATCTATGTCAAATTGGACTGTAGTTTCTATTTATATATAAATGAGTCTATATCTACGCATTACGCATATCGTATATAGAATCTAATTTACAGGACGAATAACTCTTTTATTTCCATCCAATAATCTTAATAAATAATGTCACAGGCGAATATTAACTCTTCCGGTATTTGCTCCATGGGGTCGACTTACTTATAGACTCCAATGAGATTAATTCGTTTTCGGTTTATTTCGCCATCCTATCCAATGAATGATTAAGATTCCTATATGATCTTATGCAGTCATAGGTTCCATCGTTCCATAGCTTCTATCTAAATGCCCAGGTCTTCCCTCCGCAATGGAGCTTTATTTTCATCTGTTACGGAATCAATTTCCTTAGTTTCCATCGACCCGAAGCTCTTTCTCCTTCATAAACTGAATCCCTTCAATCTTGCTTGAATGAATCAGGATGATTCTTATGCTTTATCACACTGCTTTTCGGAGGGTAATTAATGAACCATACAATATTGGGAGAAGATTTCATTTCTCCTTCTTTTTTTTTTTCTTTTTCCGCATTACCAAACACCTTTATCGCTTCACGAGAGATAAAAATATCATTTTTTCTATCGTGGAAGAAAGTATTTTTGAGGTGATAGTATCTACCCATAGTTATTGGATCTTGGCAATATGAAGCAATGAGTTAGTCTCTAGTTTATTTATACCAGAGACCAATCCGTTCTTATTTCGAGTTCTCCATAACTCCGGAAAAGAATGAAAAGCTCGATTCCAACGAGTCGCACACTAAGCATAGCACGGTTCCGAAATGGTAAATCTAATTTCTATTTGATCTGATAAAATTGATGATCCATGATCGGGCAGATTGGGAAAAAGACCAATTATTCCTAATCCTCTAAGATCCAAATTTTTATCCCTAAAACTCCATAGATGGTTTGAACCGGATAATAACAATAATCAATCCTAGCCCGAATTGTCTGTAGGGGAACCCTACCTCCCCTGTCCCATTCGACCCGGGCAATTTCCTTTCCGTCGAGACGTCCTGCAATTTGGATCTGAATACCTTCTACATCTTCCCGTTCAGCCAGTTCAATAGCTTTCTTCATTGTTTTTCTGAATGGAACTCTATTCTCTAGTTGTAGAGCAATATACTCCGCAAGAATATTAGGTTTTCTATATGGTTTTGCAACTTTTTCTATAGCAATGTGAAGTTTTCGGTCCACAGAATTGAGCATATTTAGTACATCGTTTCTTAATTTTTCAATTCCTTGACCCCTACCTTCTATTAACAACAAGTTGGGAAATCCAATATAGATTTTGATCTGAATCAAATCGATCTTTCTGCGAATCTCTACACGTGCAATTCCTCCATAATTCGAGGAGCTCTTTATATGTGTTCGTACATAGTTTTCAATGCAAGTACGTATTTTTTGATCTTCTCGGAGATCTTTGGAATAATTCCTTTGTTGTGCGAACCAATGGGAACGATCATTTTGGGTTACACCAAGTCTAAAACCAAGTGGATTTATTTTTTGTGCCATACATATCCTCTTTTTCGGGAGTCTATTGACATAATCGGATCATTCGATCTGGAGATTTCCTCCGATACAATAGTTATATGACAAGTGGGTTTCTGTATTGGATAACCACGTCCCTGAGCTCTAGGTTGAACCCTTTTTAAAACAGCACCTTCATTCACTTCGACTCTACCAACGAGTAAATTGGCTTTGTTCAAACCCATATTGTGATTTGCATTCGCCGCCGCAGAATGAATTAATTGTGATATCGGATAACAGGCCCCATAAGGCATCAGTTCCAGTATCATAAGTGCTTGTCCATATGAACGACCACGAATTTGATTAATTACTCTACGTGCTTTATGAGCAGACATACGTATATTTCTCGCCAAAGCTCGTATCTCCGGACCTGGACTATTATTTCCCATTGACTCCATCCTCCCCAATGAATGACAAACAAGTATCTCTCAATTAACGACGAGATTTCTTATCGTTTCTCGCATGTCCCTGAAAAAGTAGAGTAGGTGCAAATTCCCCCAATTTGTGGTCTACCATACGATCTGTTACATAAATGGGTAAATGTTCCCTCCCATTATGAACAGCAATTGTATGACCGATCATTGCGGGTACAATGACAGAGGCCCGGGACCAAGTCACTATTATCTTCTTTTCTTCCTTTATGTTTAGATTTTGAATTTTCCTCAATGAATGATTAGCCACAAAAGGATTTTTTTTCAGTGAACGTGCCATGATCAATTACCTTTCTTTCCTTTTTTTTTTTTTTATGGATATCCAACCATTCTTACTCACGTCGACGAAGGATTGAAGCATCACTGTATCTATTCCTCTTCCGACTTTTCTTTCCAAGCGCACTATAGCCCCAGGGGGTCACGGGTTTTTTCCTGCCAATTGGGGTTCTTCCTTCCCCACCTCCATGAGGATGATCTACAGGGTTCATAGCTACTCCTCTTACCTCAGAACGCTTACCTAACCAACGTTTAGCTCCAGCTTTACCGAAACTTCTATTGTTTGCAGTGATATTACCCACTTGTCCAATTGTTGCTGAGCAGTTCTCAGATATTAAACGAACTTCTCCAGAAGGTAATCTTAATGTGGCCGATCGATCTTCTTTTGCGATCAGTTCTGCTACAGCACCTGCCGCTCTAGCTAATTGTCCACCCTTTCCAAGTGTTATTTCTATGTTATGTATAGCCGTGCCTAAGGGCATATTGGTTGAAGTAGATTCTTATTCCGATGAATAAAAATCCCTTCCCAAACTGTACAAGCCTCTCTCAGGGCATACAGCTTTCTGGATGTATATGAGATGATATTCATTCACATATATTGATTAAATAGAATCGAGATTAGAAAGGGCCTCTATTTATTGTATTCTCTATGTCCCGATTCTCTACATCCTAGGTCTCTCTATTCCATCATCTGGCTTGTATTCTTTATGTAGCATTCAGAATGAATGACTTTATCAAATTACGCTAATACTTTCGTATGTTATGGATAACGTAGGAGGCATATTCAACATCTTTTTATCTTCTCTCTCTTTCTACTTTTTTTCCTCTCCCCATCTTTTCCTTTTGGGAATTATTACCACTGTCCAGCTCCGAATCTGCCTCTGACCATCAGATCAAATGTGAGTAACTTGTCTTTTTCGAGGGTGCCTCTATCCCATTTTGTTCATGCTTCGGACAAACAATCTGGTCCTCTCCATATTATCATATCTTCGAAACCAATGATCTGATACGAACAATTTTTGGATCCAATCACCTGCTGTCATTTATCCTCAGTTTCCCTTTGGGGTTCGTCCCGTAAAAGTGTCCTAGTTGGATCAGTGATAGATTTATAGGTTTTGCTGTAAACCCAATCGGTTGCTTCCGATCACGTGAATTAATAATTCAAACCGCACTCAGAGGTAAGGCATTTCCTATTGATATAGGAGCTTTTGGACCAGAAAGAATAGTATCTCCAATCATGACCCCTCTGGGATGCAGAATATACATCTTATCGCCATTCTTGTAGTGCACCTTGCAAATGTATGCACTTCGATTAGGGTCGTATTCTATGGTCACAATTTTTCCCGATATGTTTTCCTTATTCCGTCGAAAATCAATTTGACGATACAGACGCTTGTGACCCCCTCCCCTGTGTCTTACGGTAATAATTCCTCTTCCATTACGACCTTTCCCACAATGATGCTGTCCAGAGGTCAATTTTTTCTGCGGATCAAACTGCACTCTTCCATCGAAACCTGATACAGATCTATTGCGTGTGTCTGGAGTTAAAATTCTATATGAACGGATGGCCATTTAGTTTCAATTTTGAATTCTTATTGTTCTGAAAAGAGTGGAATAGAATCACCGGGTTTAAGTGTAATAATCATACGTTTACAACGTATTGGATGTCCTATCATTGACCCTCTCTTTCCTCCTTTTTCAGGGAGGCGATAACTGTTCATAGCTATCACTTTCACATTGAAGAAATGCTCAATCCAATTTTTAATCTTTGTTTTGTTCGATTGCGAATCGACGTTAAAAGTATATTGATTCCTTTCTAATAGACGAATACTTTTCTCCGTAAGTACTGGATATTTCACTTCATCCATAAATTTTTATCCCTCCTCTCGTTTTTCTATTTTTTCTTCCTTTTACCTTTTTTCCCGTAATGCCTGTAGTTATTATTATATCGAATCATAAACAAATTGAATTATACAGATATATCATAGGTTAGGTATGGAAGTTATGCACGAACGTAATGCTCACAACTTTCCTCTGGATCTAGCTGCTGTTGAATCTATTTCAATAGGCGGATAATACTCTGATGGATTGTTATCGTGTATTGCTTAACTGAACAGTACCAAGCCTTTCAATAAAATGAAAGGTTTGGTATTCTTCAAATGTTTGTTGTTATCCCTCCTACTTTTTCCCATTCCATAAAGAATGAATATGTGCAGTTCCCCTGCATCCAGCAGGAATTGAACCCGCGAGTTCGCCAATTATGAGTTGGGCGCTTTAACCATTCAGCCATGGATGCTGGATAAAGATCATCAACATATTCATTCTATAATATGAGTATAGACTCAGATCTTAAATTGGGTAGTTCGGGACCCAATCACATTCTTTCTCTCATACTTTATTAATGTAAAGTATTATCAATAGACATTCCAGTAACATTTCATTGAATTAACTTTGTAATAAGCCATGGTCGAAACGAACAAGAATATGTGAATCAATTATAATTGATTGTATTGATTGTTCGGTCCTTTGGTCTTCCACCCGTGGTGGGTGGGAGAATGATGAAGAACTTGACGGAAAAGGGTAAGAATTGAATCTATTTAAAAGGAGTATATTCCTGTTCCTATTTCCCAAATAGAATACTTTCTGGCTGGATATTTTCATTAATATCTAGCCTCATTCTTACCTATTCTTGCATCCTTGATTTCCGGAGCTTTGGCCCCTACTGGTCAAGAACCGGACTACTAGTTACGAATCAGGTATCGAACCAATGGAAGATACTTGGATCCGATCTAGGATCATTATATGTTCGCTCCAGTTCTTGTTGTTCCTAATGTTGGAACAGTCTCCCTTTATTTATGGGCTATGAGTTCTAGTATACAGGGTATATCCACATTTATAGGATCTTCAATTCTCGTGCTTATTTTCATCGTTGTTCAGTTCATGCGTGGCAAAAAGGAGCATTGGAATAGTCCTCAGTTTCCGAGTATTCGGGGGGGGGGGGGAGGGAAGTAGAAAATAACATAAAGCCAATAATTGTCCTATAGAGTTACCTTTACTCGATCAAACAATTTTGAATCCAGGTATTTCAACTACCCCAAACGATCTGTCGAACGAATTGGGCCAGACTCTCCAGTTTATGGCCGCTCCTTTACGGTACTAGTTGTGGTTCCATCGAATTCGCTTCATTAATAGGTTCGCAATTCGACTCCGATCGTTACGGTTCGGTACCAAGATCTGGTCCTGGACGAGCTGACCTCATTGTAACAGCGGGGACTGTGACCATGAAAAAGGCTCCTTCTGTAGTGAGATTGATTATACGAACAAATGTCCGAACCAAAATATGTATATGTAGTTGCCATGGGAGCATGTACTATTACAGAGGAATGTTTGGTACAGATTCTTATAGTACCGTTCGCGGAGTAGATAAGTTAATTTCTGTGGATGTCTATTCGCCGGGTTGCCCACCTGAACCAGAGGCTATTATAGATGCTATAACGACACTTCGTGAAAGAAAAGAAAGCTCGATGGATATATGAGGACCGAGCTCCAACAAGGAAAGAAGAAAATATTTCACTATAAATAATAGGTTTCATCATGTTGGATCCAGTATTCATATTGGGAACTATGATCAAAAGTTATTACATCAATATTCTGAACCTCAATTCGATTCTACTTTCGAGATACCCTCTGAAACGTTTGGATCTACTTCAACCCTGCAATTATAGATCTATCGTTTGGATAATACATTCCATTTCGGTTCGGACGGGATGAATAGATTCCAACTAGTATCGGAGCCGAATTCTTATCCATTCAATTCTTCCATATTCCCGGATATGGAAGAGAGATGGATTAACGAATACAAATATTTTATTGACACATCAGAAATGCGCCAATCACGCGCACACGATGTACGAGAACCAAAAGGAGGATTCGATTGATTTTATACTAGAGCTTATAATAGATTCTATTTCCACCGTAAAATATTGCCCTCTGAGTTCTCGATCCTACTTTTTTATATGTAAGGAGTATCGGGATTCAATTGGAACGGACAGGGAGGGACAATATGAGCAAAGAAGAGGGAGAGAACAGAATAGATGGATTCATCTATCTATTTTGATCGGGGTATCTCCGTATGTACATATAGATACGTATCTGTCAATATCCATGTACCCATATCCATCTAGCTAGAATAGATAGATATGGATACATGGATATTGACATCTTGCCAGGAACCAGATTTGAACTGGTGGCACGAGGATTTTCAGTCCTCTGCTCTACCAACTGAGCTATCCCGGCTCTTCCCTGTGGATCATCCTGGTACAAGGTTTGAACTTGTGTCAACTAAAAATAAGGAAAAAAAGGATTTTTCCTAGTTTTTAGAATAATCTTTATTATTTTCGATCTGGAAGCCACTAATATGATAAAAAATTGACTGCGATCGAATAATTTCCAAATGATATCATCTATGTGGATCATATATCACAAAATGATTTTATCATATGATCAACTGATCAACCCAACTTTTCATAAGATGGATGGAAAGATTCATGTTCTAATTTCTTCTCTTCATGAATAAATAAAATAGTGAGGTAAAAGAATCGAGAAGTGAGAATGGATTCGAACTAACGGAATTGGAGAAAATAGATCAGTCGTTCGGGAACGAACCTGGGTGGGGATAGAGGGATTTGAACCCTCACGGTCTATAAAGCCAACGGATTTTCCTCCTACTGCAATTTGCATTGTTGTTGACATTGACACGTAGAATTGGACTCTATCTTTATCCTCGTCCAACCATTAATTCCAAAAACTGATTCAACTCTCTATCTAGAGTAGATAAGTTCATAATTGGATTACTTAATGTAAAATCATTACTTCAACTCGAATCTGGCATCTATCTTACGAAGAAAATGCTTGGAAGGATTCAAGTTCTGATCGCGAGTTTTGTGTTATATAACATTCCCACTTTCGAGGTGTAAATAGAGCGTTCTATAAATACAGTATTGGACCAAATGAGATTCATTCGTTAGAATAGCTTCCATTGAGTCTCTGCACCTATCCCCTTCCTATCCTAGGAGAAGAAACCATTGTCTCCATGAACCGGATTTGGCTCAGGATTACCCATTCAATATATCCCAGGGTTCCCTGGATTTGGAAGCTATCACTTGGTAGGTTTCCATACCAAGGCTCAATTCGATCAAGTCCGTAGCGTCTACCAATTCCGCCATATCCCCTTATCAGAGAACGAGATCATACCTTGATCTAATCCTATTATGTAATCTTCATCAGCGTTATTCATTGGATATTTGCTCAATATTGGATGAGAGAAATATCATCCCCTACTCCTCTTCTCTCGCCATCTCTATCTCTACCCCAATCGAATATGACTGGGAATCATTATATTATTTCTGCATTTTCAATGCAATGTTATTATCCTCCCCTAGTCGATTTGGAATAGTGAGTAAAACGATCGATATCAATTGACCCTTACTTCCCTTTTCTTTCCCTTGAAGGAATCTACATTCAGACGATGTTCCGTTGTAATTTTAATCTGGATTGCGTCATTGAATCTGATTCGCGCTATAATTGTTAGGATTCCAAAAGAATCTATAGATCTCACGCCAATGAAATGAGGAGTTATATTCCATTGAGCCTGCTTAGCTCAGAGGTTAGAGCATCGCACTTGTAATGCGATGGTCATCGGTTCGATCCCGATAGCTGGCTCTTTTCCGTTCCTCTCATTCCCATAATCCACAAAGTTTTGGGAGGATCACGATGGAATGGAGAATACTCTTCCGATTGTTCGTCGGGTCCGTTATGCCGTGATCACTTACTCCCAACTAGGAACGGGATGAATGATTGGAACTATTAGGATCTTTGGAGAAAGATCTTCATTCTCTATATAAAATAATTCCAGTACTCGTACGGGTTATACTATCCTTTCTTCTTTCCAGCACTAATTGTTAATTGAATAAGGAGTTTCTATGTCCCGTTATCGGGGACCTCGTTTAAAAATAATACGTCGTCTGAAAACTTTACCAGGGCTAACTAGTAAAAGACCCAAATACAGAAATGATTCTATAAACCGGTCTTCTTCCAGGAAAATCTCTCAATATCGTATCCGGCTAGAAGAAAAACAGAAATTGCGTTTTCATTACGGACTAACGGAGCGACAATTACTGAAATATGTTCGTATTGCTAGAAGAGCCAAGGGATCAACGGGCCAGGTCCTATTGCAATTACTTGAAATGCGTTCGGATAATATTATTTTTCGATTGGGTATGGCTCCCACCATTCCCGGAGCTAGACAATTAGTTAATCATGGACATATCCGGGTCAATGACCATATGGTAGATATACCAAGTTACCCTTGCAAACCTCAAGATGAGATTACTATAAGAGATCAACAAAGATTGAGGACTATTATTAGGAAGAATATAGATCTGTTACAGAGGGATAAATTGCCAAATCATTTGACTTTTAATTCGTTACAATATAAAGGATTCATCAATCAAATAATAGATAGTAAATGGATCAGTTTGAAGATTAATGAATTGCTGGTCGTAGAGTATTATTCCCGTCAAGCTTGAATCAAGAATGAAATGAAAAGGAGGGGTTGGGTTGCTGGACATCTGGAAATTATGTTCTTCTCCCTTCTTTTTCCCCTCCCCAAAGGGGACATTTTATAATCCTTCCGTACGTTACATTAGAATCTTGTTATCCACGATACTTTTATTGCTTCTTAAAATGGTCTTTACCTTTCCCATACCACGAACCAATGTTCATTCTATTTTCTATATCACAAATAGAAGGAGATTGATCCCGGAATTAGGAGATCGTCCTATTGGGATTCAATAGATTGGAAAAACAATGGATGAGAAGAAAATAGTAAGGCGAAGATACGGAAAGAGAGGGATTCGAACCCTCGGTAAGCAGAAGCCTACATAGCAGTTCCAATGCTACGCCTTGAACCGCTCGGCCATCTTTCCTATGAGATCTATCGGTTTTCATTAACAAAATTAGTAAATAGCAACTTCCTTACAAAGTCTTTTTGTTCGGGTACGAACAGTTCCATCTTTTGGAAAAAAATAGATAATAAATAAGGTAATTATTCAATCTCCCCCGGAAAGACAAAAGGACATTTTATCAAACTTCCTCCTATTTTAGGAAATCCTCAATCATCCCTGTTGATTTGACGATCTTATTCGGATTGCCTAATCAATAATTTTAGACAGATTAATTGATCCATTCCATATGATGATCATATATGGATCTGTAGTGATCGTGTTATCAATTGTATGAGAACTAATTCTTTTGCAATGATCCTGTGTCATGCATGATGACCATATTTTTCCCGATATTCCTTTATCTATATGGATATGTGCACACAATTGCTAGGTGGGCATTTCATTCTCATTATGCAATGCTCGATCGTTTAACTCTTTCTTTGTTCGGATCATGATCGAACTGGACTTCTCGAGTTTACCGAATCTAGTATTCTTTTAATACGAATCTTTTTTTTTCCATTATTATTCATCAATATTACTAATGAACAATTATTGAAAATATTCCCTATCTATTCCCATTTTGAAAAATCAATTGGAATAGATAGAATGAGAACATATTTACGATTGTAAGGAAATAAATTTTATGGTATTGTGCACCAGAAAAAATTTCGTTCATGGAATCATTTGCGTAAGGGAATGAAGGAAATTATAAAATCTGTAATTGACTATGCCTAGATCTCAGAGAAATGACAATTTTATTGATAAGACCTTCACAATTGTAGCGGATATCTTATTGCGAATAATCCCGATGGCTCCGGGGGAAAAAGAAGCATTTACCTATTACAGAGATGGTGTGATTTGATATTTTTTCCGTTCTTATTTTTTTGGGAAAGAAAAGGTATTCGGGAATAAAAATTGGGTAAAATAAAACTTACGCTCAGTGAAGGTGAGTTCTGGAGATAGAACAATTCCTTCTGTCGTGTATCCCCGGTCAATGCAGCCTTAGATGCTCTCATCTCCTGAGGATTTTAGTACCGAGCGAAAGGTTACACCTATGCAATAGGCCTTGCTTGTATAGTTTAACCTATCTGATAGGCGCGCATGGGGGGAGAAAGCACTACGTATGGAAATCAACAACACAAAAGCTTCGTTATAGCCCATATGCATTACCCTTTTCCGAAGGGTAGTGAGAATGGTTGGGACAACAAACATCCATCTCGTTTGTACTTCGGATACCCCTATCATGGAACCATCGGAGATTGTTGAAGTGATTAATCCCCGGAGAATACAGGGCGTTAAGAACAAAGAAATTGTTAGAGGTTCCATTCCTAGTACTAAGATCCTTGGTGTTCGGAAAAGAATCTTTGCAAGAAGGATGGCTAGAGATTCATTGGAAATACACTAGCCCCTGTTAATTCATAATATTGGGTCAGAATCTTTTTTCTTTTTTCAATTCCACGGATTACTCCCCGTATTACGTACTGTAAAGAAAGGAGGAGCCGTATGAGGTGGGAATCTCATGTACGGTTTTGAAGCGGAGATCATTTCAATGGAATGAACGACCGTAACGGATGTCAGCTCAATCGGAAGGGGAATATGCGGAAGCTTTACAAAATTATTATGAAGCTATGCGACTGGAAACTGACCCTTATGATCGAAGTTATATACTATATAATATAGGTCTTGTCCATACAAGTAATGGGGAACATACGAAGGCTTTGGAATATTATTTTCAAGCATTAGAACGGAACCCATCCTTACCACAAGCTCTTAATAATACGGCCTTGATCTGTCATTACGTGCGGCTATCTGTACCATAGAATAACTTAGTTAATAACTACTACGGGTAAGAACAAAAGAAAAGGCTTTCTACATATGCACCGTCCCAAGTAACGGTTTTTATAAGCTGTAGCAAAAAAAAACATCTCTCATAGGAGCCCGAATATGAATAGATAGATAGAGCCTAAGTATTCCATGGATAAAAAATTAAATTGATGATGGAAGCACCATAAAGATCAATTATTGAAAGAAGGTTCGGGCTGATACGATCAAATCTGCTCATTGACAAGAATCAGGAATCAACTTATGTAATAGAGTCGATCTACTAAGCTATTGAGCAGTGGTGTAGCATCAGATCCTAAAGATGTGAAGTACTCCAGACGGAAAGTACTCTTCAAAAATTCTATATGGAACTGAGATAGTTACCTTGCAAAAAGACTTTTATTTGGACGATCAATCTGAAGTATATCTCTTCCTATACTTCATCTTTTTGAGGGTAGGAGAAAAGATAGAACCTGATCATTTAATTGATTGGAAGTGAAATCAGAAACTCATGTCATTTACTTTTTTTGGTCCTTTGGTTAATCTGAACTCCCAATGAATAATCTCCAATCCAAGAATATTTTGGAAATTTGGGTAGAGGACTAAAGAATAGTTGATTGAGCCGTATGAGGTAGGAAACTCTCAAGTACGGTTCTGAGGGAAGAAAACTTTTCCAAGTGGACCTATCCCGACCGAGGAGAACAGGCCATTCGACAGGGAGATCCTGAAACTGCGGAGGCTTGGTTCGATCAGGCTGCTGAGTATTGGGAACAAGCTATAGCACTTGCTCCAGGCAATTACATCGAAGCACAAAATTGGTTAAAGATTACAGGACGCTTTGGAGAATGATAATTTCTATTATCGGGAAATCGTTTGAATTAATATCTTATTTTCTCGAAATAAATGGAATTATTCCAGAATATTCCCCAAAATTAGATTCAATTCCGTCGGCATCTCATAGGAATATATTGACAATATAATAAATAATACCTTTTCTGGTTCTGGATTGTTAATGGATCTTCTTAATAGGGGTAAAATCCATCCGGAGATGTCTTTCATTAATGATCCATTAATAAAGATTTATAATGGATGGATGGTCTTTGATATGGAACATACGGAGGAGTATTAATAGGTGGATAAATATATATATATGGATATTATGGATATATATTTATCCATCTAGAACCATTGTAAAAATAACCGGTAAATGCTTTTGAAATTACACAAAAAGTCTTTTTTTGGGTCATAATAGCCCACAGTCCCTTAAGCACCTTAAAAATATGTCATAATAAAACTGAACACCTGCCTCAGATCGACTCCCGTATCATAGTAGCTCCAGTCATACACTAGAAAATAAGGGGAGAAACGAGTTGAGATATATCTCTCGGAAGTTAACTAATTCCTATTGGCAGGTTTCTTCTTATTTATGTCCCATCCGGAAAGGGGAGAATTCAATGATCATTCGTTCACCAGAACAACCAGAAGTAAAGGTCGTAGTGGAGAGGGATCCTGTCAAAACCTCTTTTGAGAAATGGGCCAAACCTGGTCATTTCTCAAAGACGCTAGCTAAAGGCCCTGAGACTACCACTTGGATTTGGAACTTACATGCTGATGCTCACGATTTTGATAGTCATACTGATGATTTGGAAGATATTTCTCGCAAAGTATTTAGCGCTCATTTTGGTCAACTAGCGATCATCTTTATTTGGCTAAGTGGGATGTACTATCATGGCGCTCGTTTCTCCAATTATGAAGCATGGCTGGCTGATCCAACTCACATCAAACCCAGTGCTCAAGTAGTTTGGCCAATAGTAGGTCAAGAAATATTGAATGGGGATGTAGGTGGAGGTTTTCGAGGGATACAAATAACCTCTGGGTTCTTCCAGATTTGGCGAGCATCTGGAATAACCAGTGAATTACAACTTTACTGCACTGCAATTGGTGCATTGATCTTTGCAGCGTTAATGCTTTTTGCTGGTTGGTTTCATTATCACAAAGCTGCCCCAAAATTGGCTTGGTTCCAGGATGTACAATCCATGTTGAACCATCATTTAGCAGGGTTACTAGGACTTGGGTCTCTATCTTGGGCAGGACACCAAATACACGTCTCCTTACCCATTAACCAACTTCTAGACGCTGGAGTGGATCCTAAAGAGATACCACTTCCTCATGAATTTATTTTGAATCGCGATCTTTTGGCTCAACTTTATCCCAGTTTTGCTAAGGGATTGACCCCATTTTTCACCCTGAATTGGTCGGAATATTCAGACTTTTTGACTTTTCGTGGAGGATTAAATCCAGTCACGGGGGGTCTGTGGTTGACCGATACTGCGCATCATCATTTGGCTATTGCAATTCTTTTCCTGATAGCCGGTCATATGTATAAGACCAATTGGATCATTGGCCATAACATCAAGACAATTTTAGAAGCTCATAAAGGTCCATTTACGGGGGAGGGCCATAAAGGTCTTTATGAGATCTTAACTACTTCATGGCATGCTCAATTAGCTATTAACCTAGCTATGTTAGGATCTTTAACTATTGTCGTAGCTCACCACATGTATGCGATGCCCCCCTATCCATACCTAGCTATTGACTATGGTACCCAACTCTCTCTGTTCACACATCATATGTGGATTGGTGGGTTTATCATAGTTGGCGCTGCTGCGCATGCAGCGATTTTTATGGTAAGAGACTATGACCCAACTACTCAATACAACAATTTATTAGATCGCGTTCTTAGACATCGTGATGCAATTATATCACACCTCAACTGGGTATGTATATTCTTAGGCTTTCATAGTTTTGGTCTGTATATTCATAATGATACTATGAGCGCTCCAGGACGTCCTCAAGATATGTTCTCAGATACTGCTATACAATTACAACCTATTTTCGCTCAATGGATACAAAACACTCATGCTTCAGCACCTGGTTCAACAGCTCCTGGTGCAGCAGCGAGTACCAGCTTAACCTGGGGAGGTGGTGATTTGGTGACAGTAGGTTCCAAAGTGGCTTTGTTACCAATTCCATTAGGAACCGCGGATTTTTTGGTACATCACATTCATGCATTTACTATCCATGTGACTGTTTTAATCCTACTTAAAGGTGTTCTATTTGCCCGTAGCTCCCGTTTAATACCTGATAAAGCGAATCTTGGTTTTCGCTTTCCTTGTGATGGACCTGGGAGAGGAGGAACATGTCAAGTATCTGCCTGGGATCATGTTTTCCTTGGTTTATTCTGGATGTACAATGCAATTTCGGTAGTAATATTCCATTTCAGCTGGAAAATGCAGTCCGATGTTTGGGGTAGTATAAGTGATCAGGGAGTGGTTACTCATATCACGGGAGGAAACTTTGCACAGAGTTCCATTACGATTAATGGGTGGCTCCGTGACTTTCTATGGGCACAAGCCTCTCAAGTGATCCAATCTTATGGTTCTTCATTATCTGCATATGGTCTTTTATTTTTAGGTGCTCATTTTGTTTGGGCCTTTAGTTTAATGTTCTTATTCAGCGGCCGTGGGTATTGGCAAGAACTCATTGAATCTATCGTTTGGGCCCATAATAAATTGAAGGTTGCTCCTGCTATCCAGCCCAGAGCCTTGAGTATTGTACAAGGACGTGCTGTAGGAGTAGCTCATTACCTTCTGGGTGGAATCGTCACAACATGGGCGTTCTTCCTGGCAAGAATTATTGCAGTAGGATAATGGTTAGGAGGATTTGAAAAGCATTATGGCATCAAGATTTCCAAAGTTCAGCCAAGGCTTGGCCCAGGACCCCACTACTCGTCGTATTTGGTTCGGTATTGCGACCGCACATGACTTCGAGAGTCATGATAATATTACCGAAGAACGCCTTTATCATAAAATTTTTGCTTCCCACTTTGGTCAGTTGGCAATAATATTTCTGTGGACCTCTGGTAATTTGTTCCATGTGGCTTGGCAAGGCAATTTTGAAGCATGGGTACGCGATCCCTTACATGTAAGACCCATTGCTCATGCAATTTGGGATCCTCATTTTGGTCAACCAGCTATAGAAGCCTTTACCCGAGGAGGTGCTCCCGGTCCGGTCAATATTGCTTATTCTGGTGTTTATCAGTGGTGGTATACAATCGGCTTACGCACTAACGAAGATCTTTATACTGGAGCTATTTTCTTGCTATTTCTTTCTGCCATCTTTTTAATAGCGGGTAGGTTACATCTACAACCTAAATGGAGACCAAGTGTTTCATGGTTCAAAAATGCCGAATCCCGTCTAAATCATCATTTGTCAGGACTCTTCGGAGTCAGTTCTCTAGCTTGGACAGGGCATTTAGTTCATGTCGCTATTCCTGAATCAAGGGGAGAGCACGTCAGATGGGATAATTTTTTGAATGTATTACCGCATCCCCAAGGTTTAGAACCGCTTTTCACAGGTCAGTGGAATCTTTATGCTCAAGATCCTGATTCCAGTAGTCACTTATTTGGTACCTACCGAGGGGCAGGAACTGCTATTCTAACTCTTCTCGGAGGATTTCATCCACAAACTCAAAGTTTATGGCTGACTGATATCGCTCATCATCATTTAGCTATTGCATTTGTTTTTTCAATTGCTGGTCATATGTATAGAACCAACTTTGGGATTGGTCACAGTATGGAAGATATTTTGGAGGCACATGTTCCTCCAAGAGGCCTATTAGGACGCGGACATAAGGGTCTTTATAACACAATCAATAATTCTCTTCATTTTCAATTGGGTCTTGCTTTAGCTTCTTTGGGGGTTATCACTTCCTTGGTAGCTCAACACATGTATTCTTTACCCGCTTATGCATTCATAGCACAAGACTTCACCACCCAAGCTGCATTATATACTCATCATCAATATATTGCTGGGTTCATTATGACAGGAGCCTTTGCTCATGGAGCTATATTCCTCATTAGGGATTATAATCCGGAACAGAATAAGGATAATGTATTGGCGAGAATGTTGGAGCATAAGGAAGCTATAATATCTCATCTTAGTTGGGTTAGTTTATTATTAGGTTTCCATACCTTGGGACTTTATGTTCATAATGATGTTATGCTTGCTTTCGGTACTCCAGAAAAACAAATCTTGATCGAGCCCATATTTGCTCAGTGGATACAATCTGCTCATGGTAAGACCTTATATGGTTTCGATGTACTCCTATCTTCAACAAGTGGTCCAGCATTCGAAGCAGGTAAGAGCATATGGTTACCCGGTTGGTTGAATGCTATAAATGATAATAAGAATTCATTGTTCTTAACAATCGGTCCTGGAGACTTTTTGGTTCATCATGCTATTGCTCTAGGTTTGCATACAACTACATTGATCCTAGTTAAAGGTGCTTTGGATGCGCGTGGTTCCAAGCTAATGCCAGATAAGAAAGATTTTGGTTATAGTTTTCCTTGCGATGGTCCGGGACGGGGTGGTACCTGCGATATCTCGGCCTGGGATGCTTTTTATTTAGCAGTTTTCTGGATGTTGAATACTATTGGATGGGTTACTTTTTATTGGCATTGGAAGCATATAACTTTATGGCAGGGTAATGTAGCTCAATTTAATGAGTCTTCCACTTATTTAATGGGATGGCTAAGGGATTATCTATGGTTAAATTCTTCACAACTTATTAATGGATACAATCCTTTCGGTATGAACAGTTTATCTGTTTGGGCGTGGATGTTCTTATTCGGGCATCTTGTTTGGGCTACTGGATTTATGTTCCTGATTTCTTGGCGCGGATATTGGCAGGAACTGATCGAAACTCTTGCATGGGCCCATGAACGCACACCTTTGGCTAATTTAGTTCGATGGAGGGACAAGCCAGTAGCTCTTTCCATTGTTCAAGCACGATTAGTTGGATTAGCTCACTTTTCTGTAGGTTATATATTCACTTATGCAGCTTTTTTAATTGCCTCTACATCAGGTAAATTTGGGTAATTATTCTTCATCAATTTCATAAGTGAATGGGATATTATTGTATCAATGACAATACCCCACAGAGAAAAAGTAATCAACGTAATATTTCTCCATCTAAAATCTGATCTATATTTTGATTCCTGGTAGGTAATAGTACCGACTGAACTATTATGGCGAGAAAGAGTCTCATTCAGAGAGAGAAGAAGAGACAAGCACTGGAACGGAAATATCATTTGATTCGTCAATCTTTGGAGGAAGAAGGCAAAGTTTCATCATTGGATGACAAATGGGAAATTCATAGAAAATTGCAATCTTCACCACGTAATAGTGCACCTACACGTCTCCATCGACGTTGTTCTTCGACTGGAAGACCTAGAGCCAACTATCGAGACTTTGGATTGTCCGGACACGTACTCCGTGAGATGGCCCACGCATGTTTATTGCCCGGGATAACAAAATCAAGTTGGTAGGAAAATAAAAAAGTTATTGAAGTTTATTGTGATACCGGAAAAGTACCCCTATCCCTATATGGGATAGGGAGTATATCCCTTGATTGTTTGGTGTACCCATTCTGTTTATGATATCAATCAATGGTGCGGAGTAGAGTAGTCTGGTAGCTCGCAAGGCTCATAACCTTGAGGTCACGGGTTCAAATCCCGTCTCCGCCAGACCAGAACATAAGAAGTATTTTGGTCCGGAAAGGATTACTTTCTCATTTGAGAAAGTATTACTCTCTCATTATCATTTTATAATTGAATGAAAAGTGAGGGAAAGATACGATCAATACATGAACTATTCATTTTCATATTCCATGTGACGGATATGGCGGGTAGCGGGGATCGAACCCGCATCTTCTCCTTGGCAAGGAGAAATTTTACCATTCAACCATACCCGCATTTTATTCGTTCTGAATATATATATATTCATAAAATTGTAACATAATATGGAAAATACATATATGTTCAATCCATTCGTAAGTAGATACCATATTCTTAATGATCCAATTATTCAATTACGGAAAACCCCTCCTCCTTGGGCCTGAAGAAAAAGGCCCTATAGAAGAGCTATAAAGCCCTCCGGGAGGGGGGGAAGTTTGAGCCTAAAACATCTAGAACAGATCTGAGATATGAAAGAATTAAGGATACCTACAAAAAGGACTAATCCGATCCATAATGATACACCCGAAAATACAACATTTTTGCTACTTGACCAGCCATCGGGAGAGGCAAGTGCAACAGGTACACCAATCACTGGTAAAAATGAAATAGCAATTAATGCAAACACAGCCGATTGGAAAGCAATAGTCATGGTTGTGATCTTACAAGCTCCCAACAGATTGAATAGACTATACCATCCGATCCCCAATTTGAAATTCTGATCAAATGCACTATGGAAAGGATTTGACCATAAATTGATCGAGTCAAACTTTTTCAATTTTATATTTGAATGTGAGAGGAGAGGGAAATTCGTTTCTTTTTTCCATTCCAGATGATCATGAAAAAATAATCATATGTCACAGGTATAGTTGGTATCGGCCTGACCTTATGCTTATAGTTAGGTATTAGGTAGAATAGAAGTTGTCCCCGGAGAGATGGCCGAGTGGTTGATGGCTCCGGTCTTGAAAACCGGTATAGTAAAAAAACTATCGAGGGTTCGAATCCCTCTCTCTCCTGTTGCTTTTTTCAACAATCACATTTATTGGTCCGGTCTAGTACAAAAAAAGAGAATAGCTCGGCTGGATATAGCCGAGCTACAAGGATCCAGTTGGAAAGTATTTTAAAAGACTCCTATCCCGCCGATATGGGAGATTGATGTAATGAAATTGAATCGATTTCTCTTCCATCTGGTTCGATCTCTTGTTTCAGTTAAGAGGAGTCATTGAAAGGACAGGTTCAAAATCACGATCAATTCCTTTCTCAAATCCTGCTGCAGCTGCACGAGCCCTTCCCGCATGCCACAAATGACCTACGAAGAAGAAAAATCCTAGAACGAAATGGGAGGTGGATAACCAACTTCGGGGAGAGACATAATTCACCGCATTGATTTCGGTAGCTACACCACCCACAGAATTTGAAGAACCTAAAGGAGCATGAGTCATATATTCTGCCGAACGTCGTTCCTGCCAAGGCTGTATGTCTTTTCTCAACTTGCTCAGGTCCAAACCATTAGGGCCCCTTAGGGGTTCCAACCAGGGAGCACGGAGATCCCAAAAACGCATCGTTTCCCCCCCAAAGATAATTTCTCCAGTCGGAGAACGCATAAGGTATTTACCTAAACCAGTAGGTCCTTGAGCAGACCCCACACTAGCTCCAAGACGTTGGTCTCTAACTAGAAAAGTAAACGCTTGAGCTTGAGAGGCTTCTGGGCCGGTGGGCCCATAGAATTCACTGGGATAAGCTGTATTGTTGAACCAAACAAAACAACAAGCAATAAAACCAAAGAGAGATAGAGCCGCTAAACTATAGGACAAATAAGCTTCTCCGGACCATACGAATGCACGGCGAGCCCATGCAAAAGGTTTGGTTAAGATATGCCAGATACCACCGAAGATACAAATGGAACCTAACCATACATGTCCTCCAATTACATCTTCTAGATTGTCCACGCTAACGATCCATCCTTCTCCTCCGAAAGGAGATTTCAGTAAATAACCAAATATAGCACTTGGGTTAAGAGTCGGGTTCGTAATTTTTCTTACATCTCCACCGCCGGGAGCCCAAGTATCATATACACCTCCAAAATACAAAGCCTTAAGCACTGGAAGAAAAGCACCAACACCTAGCAAGATTAGGTGAATACCCAAAATTGTGGTCATTTTGTTTCTATCTTTCCATACATAGCCAAAGAATGGAAAAGATTCTTCTAAAGTTTCGGGTCCTATGAGTGCATGATAAATACCACCAAAACCTAAAACCGCAGAAGAAATTAAGTGAAGTACCCCAGATACAAAATATGGAAAAGTGTCCACGATTTCCCCACCAGGACCGACTCCCCATCCTAGAGTAGCTAGATGGGGAAGTAAAATCAATCCTTGTTCATACATAGGCTTTTCCGGTACGAAATGAGCCACTTCGAAGAGGTTCATTGCTCCGGCCCAGAATACAATTAATCCGGCATGAGCCACGTGAGCCCCAAGCAATTTACCAGACAAATTGATAAGTCGGGCATTACCGGCCCACCAAGCGAAACCAGTGGTTTCTTGATCACGACCAGCTAAAGCTATAGTTCCATTAAAGAGCGTTTCCACGGGGTAGGACCTCCTCAGGGAATACAAGGTTTTCATGAGGCTGATCTTGAGCCGCCATCCAAGCACGAATACCTTCGTTCAGGAGAATATTTTTTGTGTAGAAAGTCTCAAATTCAGGATCTTCTGCTGCACGGATCTCCTGGGAAACAAAATCATAGGCACGTAAGTTTAGAGCTAGACCAACTACTCCAATGGCACTCATCCATAAACCGGTCACTGGCACAAATAACATGAAGAAATGTAACCAACGTTTATTGGAAAAAGCAACCCCAAAAATCTGGGACCAGAAGCGGTTAGCAGTGACCATGGAATAAGTCTCTTCAGCTTGAGTCGGGTTAAAAGCACGGAACGTATTTGCACCATCACCATCTTCAAATAAAGTATTTTCCACGGTAGCACCATGAATAGCACATAGAAGAGCAGCACCCAATACTCCGGCAACTCCCATCATATGAAATGGATTCAAGGTCCAATTATGAAAACCTTGAAAGAAGAGGATAAATCGGAAAATAGCTGCTACACCAAAACTAGGTGCGAAAAACCAACCGGACTGGCCCAATGGATAGATCAAAAATACAGAAACAAAGACAGCAATTGGACCAGAGAATGCAATTGCATTATAAGGTCGCAATTGTACAGATCGAGCAAGTTCAAATTGACGTAACATGAAACCTATTAGACCGAAAGCACCATGAAGAGCAACGAAGGTCCATAGACCACCTAATTGACACCAACGAGTAAAATCTCCTTGTGCTTCGGGACCCCATAATAGCAGCAGAGAATGTGCTAAACTATTAGCAGGAGTAGAAACTGCAGCAGTTAGGAAATTACAACCTTCCAGATAGGAACTGGCCAATCCGTGAGTATACCATGAAGTCACAAAGGTTGTACCCGTGAACCATCCACCTAAGGCAAAATAGGCACAAGGAAAGAGCAATAGACCAGACCAACCCACAAAAACGAAACGGTCTCTGCGTAGCCAGTCATCCACAATATCAAATAAAGTTTTTTCTTCTTTAGAAGACTTTCCAAGGGCTACAGTCATAGCGATCCTCCTATTTCACTATTTCGACCATTTCCGAGCACCCTATATGATCAAAAGGTATACGATGAATTGGATTTTTCATCCATCATCCTTTCAAAAAAAATTGGGTTCCGAAGATTCGTTGTTGGAACAAATATTTGAAACTGGACCGAACCGATTCAATATAGGTAAATGCATGATAGCTCGATCCCGAGTTTTCAGAGTTTCTATCTGATCCTCGAATCACCTATTGAATAACATCGATGGAACAATTTAAGGGGAGGGAAGTGCGTTCCCCCCCCATTGACCAGATTCTATTCACAATATCTATTCCATTCAATATTTTTTATCCATTCTCGTCTTGAACCTTCTGCAATGCAACAGAATGAAAAGGAGTATTTCTATTCTCTCTCATCCATCTCTATGTATATTCTTACTACTACATCGTGGTCCGATACGAATGAGTCTACGAGCAGGAACGAGTAGGTGTTTTCATAACTCATAGAGCTAAAGGAAATGACTCCAATAGCAAGAAGTTAT